AACCAAAATCCCCCACACGATTAGTTACAAATGCTTTTTGACAAGCAGTTGCCGCAATTGGTCGCGTGAACCAAAAACCTATTAATAGATAGGAACACAGTCCAACTAATTCCCAAAAAATATAAATTTGTATCAAATTAGAACTCGTAACTAATCCCAACATGGAAGCATTGGAAAAACTCATAGAAGCAAAAAATCTCAAATATCCTTGATCATGAGACAGATAATTGTCACTATAAATAAGAACCAAGATTCCAACAGTAGTAATTACTATTGACATAATAGAAGTAAGTGGATCGATCAAGTCGCCAAACTCTAAGGAAAAATCATGATGGATGGTCCAAGACCATACATATTGATAAATAGAACTCCCGTTTATTTGCTGAATAGCCAGGTCGGCCGAAAAAAGCATAACTATACTTAGTAATAAAACACTAGGAAAAGCCCACATGCGACGCAGATTTTTTGTTGTCGTTGGAACAAGAAGAAGTCCCACTCCTATTGCTAGAGGAACCGGAAGCGGAAGGAAAGGTATGATCCATGCATATTGATAGGTATGTTCCATAAGAAAATCAAAGTTTTTTCTAGTCTTAGTAATTGAATTGTTTCCGATTCACCAGCTCTTATCTCTTTCGGAAGGAACAATCAAATAAAAAAATCAAAATAGGAAAGAACTCAAATCACATTTTCTATTTTCAATCATTCCATTAAGTCTTACAAGAATTTCGATTCATAGAACAAGGAAAAAGAATTCTCGTACTTGATTCTGATATGGGTCATAGGATCCATCAATAACTCGACCCAATCAAAAGAAGACCTTTTGGATTAGTGTATTCGGGATAATTCACTAATTCTGATTGAGTGCAGTAAGCTGCCTAGGCTTCGAGGAAATTCTACGATCCCTATCACTTCAATAACTGTTACTGCGCTTCGAATTGAAAGATGAGAATTTGGAGATAGTATGAAATCCATCTCGGGAATTGTTCTGAACCGAATTTTCAAGTATATTGTTGATGGCGCCAGCATTACAAAAATGACATCGGTACGGTCGCCCGTGAAAATGACACCAAATATCTGGGTTCGATATATAGAATATCTATGGGGAATTCGAATTGTCAGGACTGTCTTCTTGGATATTCTATTCTATAGATTCTATCTATTTTTTTACTAAAAGTAAAAAGGTTTCCAAAGTAAAAAAAGAACCACAGGAAGTGATTGATTTTCATGTTCAATTTGTTTTTTCGACTAGCGACTCTCCCTTTAGTGAGACGATGGGTAGGTGTACTTGTACAAGACTCCTTGGGAATCTATGGTATTTTCACCAAGGTTCTCTTTTGGTTACGATTGTTGATTTCCTAAGCTCAAGCTGACAACACGGCGTTGTCGATATTTGGGGTCCTTCAATGCTCTTATTTGGGTTTTTGGGCGTTGGTTTTTTTCCCCGAAACAGAAGCCTCCGGAGCCTTCAGCAAATCCGATTCCTCCGGCTTCGGAAATGCAAGAGCTTTGAAGGAAAGAACACGACAACAAGTGAGTGGGTACTTTTCGAACGACACGGCTGACCGAAGCCGAGCAATCATTAGTGATTCCGCGCTTATACTTCACGATTTCCCTTTTGGAAAGTGCAAAAGGGAAGCTTCAAGAAGGGATTCAAAACGGAGTTGATCTATGAAAGGGAAGAGTAATCTGTCTTACCCTCGCTGAGTCTTATTAGTTGATTCCATTGTGGTCTTTAGAGTGCCATATTGACACTCATCCGGTTCTAAAAAAATTCTAAGTCGAGTTAGAATGAACCGTAGACGCTTATGCCTGAAGGAGGTACCGCCCATGTGGCATCATTGGTTAGTCAAAGTCGTTAGTAAAGTGTCCGGCGTCTTTGCATCCGCGAGGTCTAATTTGCAAAAATGCTTGTATCAGTTTCTGATAGGATCAGGACAAATTCTTTGGGCTGTGGGGGGAAGTTTCTTGATCGTGTGGTGTCGGTGTGTAAAAATCCCTAGAGCTTCTTGGAACCCTCCTTATACTTATGTAGATCGTTGGGTTCAAAAGTTTGATATTACTGAAGAAATTCAGCGAATCGATTTTCAAATTCAAAGAAAAAGGTTCCAGTCAGCAAAACACTGGTTACTTTTAATGGAGGCGCTTCGCCGGTTACAATCTGGCGATGATCTGGTACGAGGACAACTTCGCGATGAGGTCGAGAGGGGGGATTCCTACGATCTAGAGCCCCTCAATTCATTCCTACGACTGGAAAAGGGTGTCGCAAGGAGATTATATGAATCTTGTTGCGTGTTAACGGCGGAACTTTCCATGTTAGACGAAAGGAAGTCCCGATTAGTAGAGGCCCAAAACAAGGGCCCTCTTCGGAATGCGTCCCTCCACATCCACAGGAACAGTCAACTGCGGGGAGTTAACTTAAATTCAATCAACCTGCGGCTCCAAGAGGACCGGACGGCCCCGCCTTCCGGTCGACTGATTGCGCCGGGCGAAGAACAAGATTTCCGGCCTGCGTGGCAGGATCCGCCAGGCCTACTCTAATGATATATTTTAGATCTATACAAGGAAAGGGAGGTTGTGCTACCTCTGTGAGGATTATGGTTTGATTCCTTTTTGGTGGTTGTGTTGTAACCTTCCTATTTTCATATTGACAATAGTAGATTTGCGTGATATGATTCTATCATGGATAAAAAAAATCTATTTATCCATGATCCGAAACGTAAAGAGGTCTCTCTCTAATTTTGAAATTGTGGAATTCACCTGGGTATACTAGTTGAACCCTCAATAGTGAATGCCCGCACAAACCCAACCAACAATATTCTATATATAATAGAAATATTATGCGATTGAGGAAACGGAAGTATTTAGAGGAAATTCTCAGGACTGTCTTATTCTATATTCTATTCTATAGATTCTATAGGAGGTGATTGATTTGCATGTTCAATTTGTTTCGACTAGCGACTCTACGTTTAATGTGTAGTCGGACGATCAGAATATCTATTTGTAAAATTGGGTCGAAGATACGGCTTCTCCTCCGAACACATACATAAGAGCTCTTTTCTTTCTTATGTATGTGAAACCTGGTAGATATGGGTTTTGTGGGTGGAGAACTATGCGTCTACTATGCATAGACGAATCCAATTTCAAATTGGATTGATGATTAATTTCATCAACAGTAGTGTGTATTGTAGACCAAATGAAACTGACATTCTTTTTGTCAAATGCCTATCTGTAATCTGTAGAAACGAAAAAGAAATGAGGGAGCACAATGAGTAACAAGAAGACCAGACCCAATCGATGGGATAGATGGATAGAAATCCTTTTTCTCGGTTTCGAGGTAACCCAACTTATTTTGGCCTGTTTTACATTTGCCTGGGGCGCCATGCGGCTTTGGCAGTTCTGTCGCAAACCCTAATAGAATAGGGGTATTGCGTCCAAGTTGAGTCTTTACCCAGTTGATTTTGTTTCTTTTTTGACGTATAATTGAAAAAATAAGTCACGTCCCAAAGGACACATAATTTCTCTATTCTATAGGATTGAATTAAACTACATTAAATATGGGATCCGGAGGCATCCCGAACTTAACTAAAATGAAAAAAGACCCGAGCAAGGATTGGTTAACCTTTATATGGAACTTTTGTGTCATTGCAACGATAGGTGTCACCATTAGTTTTCTCTCTATTTGGTCAGGGCTGGGGCTGAGGGGTTTCTTTCGCAATCCTCCGTCACCGAAACGACCGGACAGCGCAACATCATGTCCGTTAGAAGGGCCAGAGGAACAAGAGACTCTCCCAGAACCTGAAGAAAAACCTGAAATGGAACCAGCCGAAGAGGACACTTCGGCTGCATTGGGAGGGGTCACTCACGCTGCATTGGAAACGGTCTCCGAAGAAATCGATCCTTCTTCGGTTTCAGACGAAGAAGAATTTGACCCTACCAACCAGAGAAGAACCAGAATTCTCTGGGAGATTGACAGAACAAAGCAGCGCATTTCCGACAAAGAAACCCAAAAATTTCTGAGTTGGGATAGAACCTCTGCTCTGCATGACTTCTTCGATTATGCGCGGAAAGAGCTCGGGGAAACGTCCGAACAACTAGAAGCGGAAACGCAGAAAAAATTAGCTGCGGAAATTGCCCTACGGAATAGGTATAACAGATCGATTCGTGGCTTGGAGAACACACTCCAAACCTTGGAAGATGATCTTGCTACCCTAGAAAAGAACCGAGCTACGAATACCCTAGAGGATGCTTCCCCAGCAGGAAGCCATGCAGCTTCCCCAGCGAGAAGTCGTGCAGCTTCCCCAGCAAGAAGCCGTGCATCTTCCCCAGTTAGAATCCGTCTTGGACCAGACGGGCTCCGCGTCAGTTCCAGGAGTATCGAAATCCCCAGGATTGGGTCTCCCGGTCCTTCAGATTCCGAAATTCCTCGGATTGAGGACGGAAAAAAGTAATCCATCACTGACGCAATACACCAGTGGTGGATCGCTCTTTTTGTGGCTTGCCGAGTAGTTCCGACAATGGCTTTATTATCATCTATTCATCTTCAAAGGAGTCTCTCGATCCGATGGAAGCAAATCTCATCAATTTCTTTCAAGACCCGCACTTGATCCGAATATCTATTTGTAAAATTGGGTCGAAGATACGGCTTCTCCTCCGAACACATATATAAGAGCTCTTTTCTTTCTTATGTATGTGAAACCTGGGGCGCCATGCGGCTTTGGCAGTTCTGTCGCAAACCCTAATAGAATAGGGGTATTGCGTCCAAGTGGAGTGTTTACCCAGTTGATTTTGTTTCTTTTTTGCCGTATAATTGAAAAAAATAAGTCACGTCCCAAAGGACATAAAAAAGAGAATTTCTCTATAGATTATTTCTCTATTCTAAAGATTCTTTCTCTATTCTGATTATTTCTCTATTCTATAGGATTAAATTAAAATATATAAAATATGGGATCCGGAGGCATCCCGAACTTAGATCAAATGAAAAAAGACCCGAGCGGTGACTGGTTAACATTTCTGTGGAACTTTTGTGTCATTGCAACGATAGGTGTCACCATTAGTTTTATCTCTATTTGCTCAGGGCTGGGGCTGAGGGGTTTCTTTCGCAATCCTCCGTTACCGAAACGACCGGACAGCGCGACATCATGTCCGCTAGAACGGCCAGCGGAAAAAGAGACTCTCCCAGAACCTGAAGCACAACCTGAAATAGAAACAGATGAGGTCACTTACACTGCATTGCGAGGGGACACTGCCGGAATCGATACAATCGAGAATGACGACGGCGAACTACAAGGAGGCACTTTCCCTGCATTGAGGGGAATCGCCGACGAAACCCGCGAAATCCATTCTTGTTCTGAAATAGGACAATCCGACCTTATCATACACAAAATGCGTGAAATACTAGAAACTATGATTGACCAAAAAAAAGCAGCAATAACTAGAAGTTTTAAGAGGACCGCGTATCTGAATCAATTCTTCGATTCTGCGCGGAAAATCTATGGGTACAGCGAAGAAGCAATCAAAAACCATTCAACCTATTCCAATAAGGAAATAACCCTCCGGAATAGGGATAGGGAGTCGATTCTTTTCTTTCAGAACGAAATACGACAGTTAAACAATGAACTCGCTACCCTGGAAGCACCTTCCCCAGCTCGAACGTTATCTGGCCCACTTGATAGTGTGTCAGAAAAAGACTCAGAGATGGATTCGGCGTCATTGGTAGATGGATCTGAAACCCGAAATCCAAGTGCGGGCTACCTAACTCTGTCACAAAGGTCTTCAAGTGCATTGTCATTATTAACTGGATTTGACACTGACCCGAGCACTGAAGTTTCCAAACTGGAAGCGCTCGAACAAATGGATGAAAAATGGATCCTCACAAAAGCTATAACTTGTCCAAGACGACTGAGAGAGCGGAAGCTGCGTCGTGCGCGAGAGCCTTTGCGGGCCTTTTATTCCTCCCGAAATCCAAGGAAAAATCCTCCTAGGATTAGGAATAGGAAGACCGATTCTTATGATTCTCGAAGTTTGCAGAGTCCCATCAGAAGGAGTATCATGAGTAAGGAATTTCCCGATTCTTCTGATTCGGGAAGTTTGTAGATTCCCATGCGTGATGAAATACCGAACTAGTAATAGTTCGGTATTAATGGGCAACGAGCGGAGAATACTCTCAGGAAACATGTTTTACCCTCCTCTACGAAGAATAGGGCACTGAATCTCCGAGTCCTTACGATTCTGAAATTGGAATGGAACAGAAATATCATTTGATTTGTCGATCCTCAAAAAACGAACTAAGCAAAGTTGTGGCAGTGAGTGAGAAATGGGAAATTCATGGAAAATTACAATCCCCACCGCGTAATAGTGCACCTACACGGCTTCATCGACATTGTTTTTCGACCGGAAGCGCGAGAGCTAACTATCGATACTTTGGGTTATCCGGGCACATACTGCGTGAAATGGTTCATACCTGTTTGTGGCCAGGGGCAACACGATCAAGTTGGTAAGGATCCAAATATGCTTTCATGTTTTTATTGATTTCTCTGATCCATGATGCTAGAGGGTCCCTTGACCATTCTATATGTATAAATGGGCTATTATAGTATAGGGTCAAGGGGCACACCCAAACCTTCGTTGTCTAGTAGTTATCAGTTCTTTCATAGCGGAGTAGAGCAGCTTGGTAACTCGCAAGGCTCATAACCTTGAGGTCACGGGTTCAAATCCTGTCTAGTTCTAGTAGGACTATGTCTTCTGGTCCTTCCGATTCCGAAATTCCTCGGATTGGGGCAGGAGAAGATAAATCGTCCAGTGAAGCAATACACCACTGGTGTATTGCTCTTTTTGTGTCTTGCCTAGTAGTTTCACCAATGCAATGGCTTCTGTCTCATCGTCATCTCTTCTTTCTTCTTCAAACGAAGAAGAGTCTCTCGATACGATGGAAACAAATCTCATCGATTTCGTTCCAGACCTGCACTTGATCAGAATATGGATTTGTGAAATCGGGTCGAAGCACCAGTTTACTCCGGTTGATATTTATTCCTTTATGCATTATAGTGAGCATAATTTATTAAAAGCGGAACCTATCCTACAAAAGGATTCTAAGTAGTAAAGGAGATTTCCGCTTTGTCTTTTTGTTTTATGGAATTTCATATCTTTTTTATTTTCTGAAATCCATACCGCAGGCAAATGCTCGCGAAAGGGTTTCAAATTTATATATGGGGTACTGAGGACCCTCCTATCATAATAAAAAAAAGAACCACTAAACTGGCTACAATTTTTGGCCCAGTTTGTCGTAGTAGCGAGTTTGGGTACCGCACATAGTTTTGCCTGCGTTTGGTCCGGGCTCAAGCTTGGGGGTTTCTTTAGTGGACCTCCTGCGCCTAAAAGACCGAACAGTGGGTCATCATATCCGCCGGAATGGCCGTCGAAAAAGAGACTCTACCGTCAGGGGCCTCCACTTCATTAACAAGGGGGTCTCAAAGAACCAATAGGCTCGAGGATCTTAATGAAACACTGCAGACGTTAGAATTCAAAAACCTCATTCAAGGAACAATTAGAGCAAAAAAAGTTCTCATTAGAGAAAAAGAACAACTCAATACTATAACTACTTATTCCGACACCAAAGCCATCGAGGAGTTCGGCGATTCACTGAGGCAGTCTAGGTTCTCCCAAGAAGACATCGAGAGGGATCCGAACTATCTTAGGTTAGCTGTGGAAGAGTCCATCCAGAACAATCATAGGGCACGGATTCTTATCCGTCAGGACGAAATAAAGAACGTGGAAGTTCAAATACCTACCCTGGAAGCAACCTCCCCAGCGTCCTGTGCCACAACAGATCCGCGCGAGTTCCAGCTCACTGAAATCCGTAGGATTGGGTCTCCCGGTAGGACTAGTTCTTCCGGTCCTTCCGATTCAGAAATTCCTCGGATTGGGGCAGGAAAAGAGGAATCGTCCGGTGAAGCAATACACCAACCACTGGTGTATTGCTCTTTTTGTGCCTTGCCTAGTAGTTCCGACAATGGCTTCATTATCATCTATTCATCTTCAAAGGAGTCTCTCGATCCGATGGAAGCAAATCTCATCGATTTCTTTCAAGACCCGCACTTGATCAGAATATGGATTTGTGAAATCGGGTCGAAGCCCCAGTTTACTCCGGTTGACATTTACCCTTTTCCTCGTTAGTATGAATACAAGTTCTGCACGGTTGACATTCGACCTTTTTTTTGTTAGTACGAATAAAAGTTCCACAAAAGGGAAAGGGGACCCATCCTCTCGAAAAGATTCCAAGTAGAAAGGCTCATCTTCATCTCTTCTTCTTCAAAAGAAGAAGAGTCTCTCGATCCGATGGAAGCAAATCTCATCGATTTCTTTCAAGACCTGCACTTGATCAGAATATCGATTTATGAAATTGGATCCAAGATCTGGGTTCCCCCAATTGCCATTTTTCCTTTTATGCAGTATCATATATACAAGTTCCCAAATGAATGTGATTATTTTTATTGATTGGTCAAATCCATATCTGTAATCTGTAGAAACGAAAAAAAAAATAGGGGAGGGAGAAGGACTTTTTTTATGGTAAAAATGTATTTCTTTCCATTATTTCGCAAGAAGAAAACAAGGGGTCTGTTGAATTTCAAGTATTCAGTTTCACGAATAAACTAAAGAAAGTCACTTCACATTTGAAATTACACAAAAAAGATTATTTATCTCATTCGTTTCTTCGCTTTTTTCTTTTTATTTTTAAAGGGTTAATACCATATATTTTATATATGGGGTACGGAGGCACCCTTAACTTAGATCACAATGAAAAAGGAACCAAAAAAGTGGTGGCTAGAATTTCTAGCCCAGTTTGTGATAGTAGCGACTGTGGATACAGCACTTAGTTTTGTCTCCATTTGGTCCGGGCTCAGGCTTTGGGGTTTCTTTAGTGACCCGCCCTCACCGAAACGACCGGACAGCGCGATATCATGTCCGTTAGAAGGGCCAGCGGAAAAAGAGACTCCTGAAGGGTAACCAAAAGGGGGCACTTACGCTGCATTGAGAGGGGGCGCCAAAGGAACCGGTGGAATCGACCTTTCAACTAAAAGAGTAGATTAAAAAATAAAAAGAGTCCAAAAAATTCACACGAAAAAAAAGAAACTGCTTCGTGGTGACTAAAGTGATTTTGGCCAGTTTCACATTTGCCTGGGGCGTCATCTTCCTTTGGCACTTCTTTTGCAAACCTGGGGTCTCGGCTCTAAGTTGAGTGTTTGCCCAGTTGATTTTGTTTCTTTTTTGATGTATAAATGAAACAAGTTCGAAAATGAAAAAAAAAGTCACTTCACATTTGAAATTAACCAAAAAAGATTCTTCCTTTCTTCCCTTATCTCATTGAATAAATCACTCTTAACAGACGGAATTCGATTTCTATTATTATTATAGGTTGATTGCTATGCAAAAAAAACCAAAAAATGGGTGGTTAGAATTTCTAGCCCAATTTTGTATAACGGTCGGTGCAACACTTAGTTTTATCTCTATTTGGTCCGGGCTGAGACTTTGGGGTTTTTTTAGCGATCCGCCGTCACCGAGACGACCGGACAGCGCGACATCATGTCCGTTAGACGGGCCAGAACAAGAGACGCTCCCAGAACCGGAGCAGGACCTAGAAATAGAACTAGAAGCGGGCACTTACGCTGCATTGAGAGGGGGCACCGAGGGAATCGATACAATCGAGAATCCTAGGGACTCTGAAGAAAAAACAGACGGCGAACTACAAGGGGGCACTTACGCTGCATTGAGTGGGGTCGCCGAAGAAATCGATTCTTCTTCTGGTTCAAAAGAATCCGACCCCATCGCACAAAAAAAAAAGCAGACTTCTCTGGGAAATTGAAATAACAGAAAAGCGCATTTCCCACAAAGAGAAAAAAATCCGTATGAGTTTGGATAGGACCGCCGCTCCGCATGACTTCTTCGATTATAGGCGGGAAAAGTTCGGGGACACGGACGAACAAATCCAAAACCATGACAACTATCCGAAGTTAGCTGAGGAAATATCCCTCCGGAATAGGCATAGTAGGGCGATTCTTGTCTTTCAGAACCAAATACGAAACTTCGAAAATGAACTAGCTACCCTGGAAGCGGCTTCCCCAGCTAGAAGCCGTGCAGCTTCCCCAGCTAGAATCCGTCTTGTACCACAAGGGCTCCGCGTCAGTTCCAGCTCTACGAAGAGTATCGAAATCCCGAGGATTGGGTCTCCCGGTCCTTCCGATTCCGAAATTCCTCGGATTGAGGACGGAAAAAATGAATCCATCACTGACGCACTACACCAGTGGTGGATTGCTCTTTTTGTGGCTTGCCGAGTAGTTCCGCCAATGGCTTTATTATCATCTATTCATCTTCTAAAGAGTCTCTCGATCCGATGGAAGCAAATCTCATCAATTTCTTTCAAGACCTGCACTTGATCAGAATATCTATTTGTAAAATTGGGTCGAAGATACGGCTTCTCCTCCGAACACATACATAGGAGCTCTTTTCTTTCTTATGTATGTGAAACCTGGGGATATGGGTTTTGTGGGTGGAGAACTCTACGTTACTATGCATAGACGAATCCAATTTGAAATTGGATTGATGATTAATTTCATCAACAGTAGTGTGTATTGTATACCAAATGAAAATGTCATTCTTTTTGTCAAATGCCTATCTGTAATCTGTAGAAACGAAAAAGAAATGGGGGGGGGAAAGTTCCGCAATGAGTCACAAGAAGACAGGACCAGATCGGTGGGATAGATGGACAGAGGTGCTTTTTCTCTGTTTCGAGGTGACAAAACGGATTTTGGCCTGTTTTACATTTGCCTGGGGCGTCATCTTCCTTTGGCACTTCTTTTGCAAACCTGGGATCTCGGCTCTAAGTTGAGTGTTTACCCAGTTGATTTTGTTTCTTTTTTGATGTATAATTGAAACAAGTTCGAAAATGAAAAAAAAAGTCACTTCACATTTGAAATTAACCAAAAAAGATTCTTCCTTTCTTCCCTTATCTCATTGAATAAATCACTCTTAACAGACGGAATTCGATTTCTATTATTATTATAGGTTGATTGCTATGCAAAAAAAACCAAGAACGGGGTGGCTAGAATTTCTAGCCCAATTTTGTATAGTCGCAACGTTAGGTGCAACAGTTAGTTTTATCTCCATTTGGTCAGGGCTGAGGCTTTGGGGTTTTTTTAGCGATCCGCCGTCACCGAGACGACCGGACAGCGCGACATCGTGTCCGTTAGAAGGGCCAGCAGAACAAGAGACGCTCCCAGAACCGGAGCAGGACCTAGAAATAGAACCAGAAGGGGGAACTTCCGCTGCATTGAGAGGGGTCACCGGCGGAATCGATACAATCGAGAATCCTAGGGACTCTGAAGAAAGACGGCGAACTGCGAGGGGGCACTTATGCTGCATTGAGTGGGGGCGCCTAAGAAATCGATTCTTCTTCTGAAAGAGAAGAATCCGACCCCATCACACAAAAAAAATGAGACTTCGCTGGGAAATTGAAATAACAGAAAAGCGCATTTCCCACAAAGAGAAAAAAATACATATGAGTTTGGATAGGACCGCCGCTCTGCATGACTTCTTCGATTATGGGCGGGAAGAGTTCGGGGACACGGACGAACAAATCCAAAACCATGACAACTATCCGAAGTTAGCTGAGGAAATATCCCTCCGGAATAGGCATAGTAGGGCGATTCTTGTCTTTCAGAACCAAATACGAAACTTCGAAAATGAACTAGCTACCCTGGAAGCGGCTTCCCCAGCTAGAAGCCGTGCAGCTTCCCCAGCTAGAATCCGTCTTGTACCACAAGGGCTCCGCGTCAGTTCCAGCTCTACGAAGAGTATCAAAATCCCGAGGATTAGGTCTCCCGGTCCTTCCGATTCCGAAATTCCTCGGATTGAGGACGGAAAAAATGAATCCATCACTGACGCAATACCCCAGTGGTGGATTGCTCTTTTTGTGGCTTGCCGAGTAGTTCCGCCAATGGCTTTATTATCATCTATTCATCTTCTAAAGAGTCTCTCGATCCCATGGAAGCAAATCTCATCAATTTCTTTCAAGGCCCGCACTTGATCAGAATATCTATTTGTAAAATTGGGTCGAAGATACGGCTTCTCCTCCGAACACATACATAAGAGCTTTTTTCTTTCTTATGTATGTGAAACCTAGGGGATATGGGTTTTGTGGGTGGAGAACTCTACGTTACTATGCATAGACGAATCCAATTTGAAATTGGATTGATTATTAATTCAATCAACAGTAGTGTGTATTAAATGAAAATGAATGTCATTATTTTTATTGATTGGTCAAATGCCTATCTGTAATCTGTAGAAACGAAAAAGAAATGGGGGAGGGAGAAGGACTTTTTTTATGGTAAAAAATACATTTATTTCCGGTATTTCGCAAGAAGAAAACGAAAACAAGGGGTCTGTTGAATTTCAAGTATTCAGTTTCACGAATAAACTAAAGAAAGTCACTTCACATTTGAAATTACACAAAAAAGATTATTTATCTCAGAGAGGTCTACAAAAAACTCTGGGAAAACGTCAACGGTTGCTGACGTATTTGTCAAATAAAAATAGAGTACGTTATAAAGAATTAATAGATCAGTTGGATATTCGGGAGTTTAAAACTCGTTAAGTTAAATGATAAGTTAATTGGAAGAGCCCTTAGTGGCAGTAGCATTATTTGATTTTTCAGAGCTTGAATTTTGATGAACTTTATTTAGTTTTCAGCAATTCATAGAATACTGAGCCTGAATCGGGGAAAACGCATATGAATGTACCGACTACAAAAAAAGACCTCATGATAGTCAATATGGGTCCTCATCACCCATCAATGCATGGCGTTCTTCGCCTTATCATTACTCTCGACGGTGAAAATGTTATTTACTGTGAACCTATATTGGGTTATTTACACAGAGGGATGGAAAAAATTGCGGAAAACCGAACAATTATACAATATCTACCTTATGTAACACGTTGGGATTATTTAGCTACTATGTTTACAGAGGCAATAACAGTAAACGCCCCAGAACGTTTGGGAAATATTCAAGTACCTAAAAGAGCTAGCTATATCAGAGTCATTATGTTGGAATTGAGTCGCATAGCTTCTCATCTGTTATGGCTCGGCCCTTTTATGGCGGATATTGGTGGGCAGACGCCTTTCTTCTATATTTTCAGAGAGAGAGAATTGATATATGATCTATTCGAAGCTGCCACAGGTATGCGACTGATGCATAATTATTTTCGTATCGGAGGAATCGCTGCTGATTTACCTCATGGTTGGGTAGATAAATGTTTGGATTTCTGTGAGTATTTTTTAACAGGAATTGCTGAATATCAAAAGCTTATTACGCAGAATCCTATTTTTTTGGGCCGAGTTGAAGGAGTGGGCATTGTTAGTGGGGAGGAAGCCATAAATTGGGGTTTATCTGGGCCAATGCTACGGGCTTCCGGACTCCAATGGGATCTTCGTCAAATTGATCATTATGAGTGTTATGATGAATTGGATTGGGAAGTACAATGGCAAAAAGAGGGGGATTCATTAGCCCGTTATTTCGTCCGAATCAGTGAAATGATGGAATCCATAAAAATGATTCAACAAGCTCTCGAAGGACTTCCTGGGGGGCCCTATGAGAATTTAGAAGTCCGGCGCTTTGGCGGAGAAAGGGATTCAGAGTGGAATGATTTTGAATATCGATTCATTAGTAAAAAACCATCTCCAGCTTTTGAATTGTTGAAACAAGAGCTTTATATGAGAGTGGAGGCTCCAAAGGGAGAATTAGGAATTTTTCTGATAGGGGATCAGAGTCTTTTTCCCTGGAGATGGAAAATTCGTCCACCGGGTTTTCTCAATTTGCAAATTCTTCCTCAGCTAGTTAAAAGAATGAAATTGGCGGATATTATGACGATACTAGGGAGTATAGATATCATTATGGGAGAAGTTGATCGTTGAAATGCTAATTGATACAACGGAAGTACGGGCTATTAATTCTTTTTCTCGATTGGAATCCTTAAAAGCGGTGTATGGGCTCACACACTTGCTTGTACCTATTTTTATTCCTCTATTTGGAATCACAATAGGGATATTCATAATTGTGTGGTTAGAAAGAAAAATATCTGCAGGAGTACAACAACGTATGGGACCTGAGTATGCAGGTCCTTTTGGAATTCTTCAAGCTCTAGCCGACGGGACAAAACTACTTTTGAAAGAGGATCTTCTCCCATCTAGAGGAGATATTCGTTTATTTAGTCTCGGACCGTCCATAGCAGTTATATCCATTTTACTAAGTTATTCAGTAATTCCTTTTAGCTACCGGCTTGTTCTAGCGGATCTCAGTATAGGTGTTTTTTTATGGATTGCCATTTCAAGTCTTGCTCCTTTTGGACTTCTTATGTCAGGATATGGTTCGAATAATAAATATTCCTTTTTAGGTGGTCTACGAGCTGCTGCTCAATCGATTAGTTATGAAATACCATTAACTCCATGTGTTTTATCCATATCTCTACGTGCGATTCGTTTGGACATGAGCTGTTACCTATTTCTTTTATTTCTAGGAAAGAAAGGAGTGAAATGGATTGAGTAAATATCTTCATTTTTTGATTCATCATTCCGGATAATGAACGCAATAAGATAAGTTCTATGAGTGAAACAAAACAGCTTATAAATTTGCAGTAAAAAGATGAAGTCTCATTCCCTATGTGCAAGAGTTAAGCATTCATAAGCAGAATAAATGACCCCAAGATTTGTTGATTAGCAATCATGGTTTGACGCGGTTAGAAAAGAGCAACTCTATGGAGTTTTCACTATTGTCTGTCATAATGGGGGTTGGGCAAAAATGAGTGGGCGGTTAGGAATACTAAGGTACATAATGGATTCGTAATGGAGATAATCTAAGTTACCTAAATAGGTCTCTCCGCATAAAAGGAATTGGGGTGGGGGCTTTAAGTTAGTAGAAACGATCAAGCAGTACTTCCCCAGGATCCCGATCCTGAGTATGCTCCTACCCATTAGTTAAAGAAATGGCTATCAGAAACGAAGTAACCTTTGCTTTTTTTTTAGAGCTTCCTTGTCTTTTTCTATGAAATGTGAAAGAAGAACCGGAACGAAAGAAATATGCAATAGAAAAGAAAAATCCGAATTTTTTTATCTCTATTCATACCGAGAGAATTAGTATCATGATTCATGAACTAATGGAATGCCTAATCTTTTTTCGTAATCGAAAAAGGGTCGAAATTGATACAATGAGTATTTTCTTTGTTTTTTTTTTTCTTTTTATTGAAGGATTCAGTTATTACTGAAGGATTCAGTTATTACTGAACGAAGCGAAATTACATTTTTTGAAATTAGAACTATACATTAGAAATAGAAAGGGTGAGATCAATTCAGAAGCACCTTTTTGTTATTATAGCAGACAGAATTGGATTGGTATAATGTGGGACTCTTCGATCCATTTTTACTCTATCTACTCAACAAATATATCGAGACAAATATATCGAGATACTAACGAGCCGGTCCTTAGATTTTTTTTATGACGACCACCGAGGAGCCGTATGAGGTGAAAGTCTCATGTACGGTTCTGCACTAGCGATGGCAGCAGTGATGTTATCATCGACTATGATTATCTAACAGTTCAAGTACAGTTGAAATAGTTGAGGCACAGTCCAAATATGGTTTTTGGGGTTGGAATCTGTGGCGTCAACCTATAGGATTTACGGTTTTTCTAATTTCTTCCCTAGCCGAATGTGAAAGATTACCTTTTGATTTACCAGAAGCGGAGGAAGAATTAGTAGCAGGTTATCAAACCGAATATTCGGGTATCAAATTTGGTTTATTTTACGTTGCTTCCTATCTAAATCTACTAGTCTCTTCATTATTTGTAACAGTTCTTTACTTGGGTGGTTGGAATCTCTCTATTCCATTCCTATTCATTCCTAATTTTTTCGGAATAAATGAACTGAGTGGAGTCTTTGGAACAACAATTGGGATTTTGATTACATTATCAAAAGCTTATTTGTTCCTGTTCATTTCTATCACAACAAGATGGACTTTGCCTAGGATGAGAATGGACCAACTATTAAATCTTGGGTGGAAATTTCTTTTACCTATTTCTCTCGGGAATCTATTATTGACAACTTCTTCCCAACTCCTTTCACTCTAAAGACATAAGACATTCATTGTATTTTCGATTCCTAAGTTTTCTTAAACAAGAGAAAGAAAATTTCAATTATTCATAGAGATTTATGATATGCTTCCTATGATAACTGGGTTCATGAATTATGGTCACCAAGCCGTAAGAGCTGCAAGGTATATTGGCCAAAGTTTCATAATTACCTTATCTCATACGAGTCGTTTACCTGTAACTATTCAATATCCCTATCAAAAATGGATTCCATCAGAGCGTTTCCGCGGTCGAATCCACTTTGAATTTGATAAATGCGTTGCTTGTGAAGTATGTGTTCGTGTATGTCCTATAGATCTACCCACTGTTGATTGGAGATTGGAACCCGAAATTCGAAAGAAACGATTACTTAATTATAGTATTGATTTTGGAATATGTATATTTTGTGGGAATTGTGTCGAGTATTGTCCAACAAATTGTTTATCAATGACTGAGGAATATGAACTTTCCACTTATAATCGTCACGAATTGAATTATAATCAAATTGCCTTGGGTCGGTTACCAATGTCAGTAATTGGAGATTCCTTAATTCGAACCATTATGCCTTCGGCTCAAATCAACTAAAAAATGTGTAAACCCCTTGATTCGATTACCAATGACTCCAATTTCCGATTACTATTACTAAATACTAAAGGAGCCAATCTTCCATTTTGCTCGGCGAATAAGTAACTAAAACTAACAGCGGATTTCAGATTCATTGCTCCGAATCATGTCTTGCACAAATACATTATCCGTATCCGTGATTTTTTCGAAATCTACATCTCTCTAAATGAATAATATTTATTATAGATCTAGAGAATTTCTATATCAACCCCCAACCTAGGATTGGATTCCATTCAGAGCGTATCCTAAAAAGAGTCGGGTAACCTATTTTTTCCCGGTCTGGTCAAAAAGATCATGAACCATTTAAGCTTATTTCTCTATTATTTGACATAGAATGGATTTCACTGGACCAATACATGATTTTCTTTTAGTATTTTTGGGATCGGTTCTTCTATTAGGAGGTCTGGGAGTGGTATTACTTACCAATCCCATTTTTTCTGCCTTTTCCTTGGGATTAGTTCTGGTTTGTATATCCCTATTCCATATTCCATTGAATTCCCATTTTGTAGCTGCTGCACAGCTCCTTATTTACGTGGGGGCCATAAATGTGTTAATCGTATTCGCTGTGATGTTCATGAATGACTCAGAATATTACAAGGATTTCGGTCTTTGGACCGTTGGAGAAGGAGTCACTTCCCTGGTTTGTACAAGTCTTTTTGTTTCGCTAATTACTACTGTCCCAGATACTTCATGGTACGGTCTTATTTGGACTACAAGATCAAACCAGATTTTAGAGCAGGATTTTGTAAATAATGGTCAACAAATTGGGACTCATTTATCAACAGATTTTTTTCTTCCCTTTGAACTCATTTCTATAATTCTTTTAGTTGCCTTAATAGGTGCAATTGTTATGGCCCGTCAGTAATAAAAAGAACGACTTCGAATGAAAGAGTTCTGTCCTCTCAACAGACTTTCTTCTTATCACACCCATTTTCCTTCACTTCAATTCTATTTTTGTATTTATCATGTAAAAAATGGAAATGGTTTTAGTTCAATCTATTCTAGTACCAATACCTTCCTTTGTTCGGGACTTGTGAGATTCGAATCAATAAAATGGATTAAGATGGCATTTTTTTTCCTATTGAAAGCAAATAAATCCAGATTGATGAGGGGTTGGTCAATGATGCTTGAACATGAACTTGTTTTGAGTGCCTTTTTATTTTCTATCGGTATTTATGGATTGATCACAAGTCGAAATATGGTTAGAGCACTTATGTGTCTGGAGCTTCTACTGAATGCGGTTAATTTGAATTTCGTAACATTTTCTGATTTCTTTGATAGTCGCCAATTAAAAGGAGACATTTTCGCGATTTTTGTGATAGCTATTGCAGGCGCTGAAGCCGCTATTGGACCGGCTATTGTTTCGTCAATTCATCGTAACAGAAAATCCACTCGTATCAATCAATCGAACTTGCTGAATAAATAGCGGTAATCATCAAAATACTGAATAGAATATTCATCAATTCAAATTGGTATGTACGATAGAACCAAACTATAGGCCCATGTTTGCTAAAACGTAATCAATCAAAGTATCTTGGACCGCTATCATGAGCAGATCCAGAAATAGATTGATTCGAAATCGATTCTGGTAAACCCGCGATTCGTCTGGTGTCTATCATATATGATTCCTTTATGATTTTACTAGATCGAAAATTTATGACGTTCAAAAAGTGGATAGATACCATGTCACATTCAGTAAAGATTTATGATACATGTATAGGGTGTACTCAATGTGTGCGAGCCTGCCCCACAGATGTATTAGAAATGATACCTTGGGACGGATGTAAAGCTAAGCAAATTGCTTCCGCCCCAAGAACCGAAGACTGTGTAGGTTGTAAGAGGTGTGAATCCGCTTGTCCAACAGATTTCTTGAGTGTCCGGGTTTATTTATGGCATGAGACAACGCGAAGTATGGGGCTAGCTTATTGATACGTTCTAGAAAACTCTACTTGACCCCAGTTTTTTCTCCTTACCGACAAAAACCCGTACTCGATCAAAAAGATTATTTCGAGCACGGGTTTTTTGGTCAAAGTGTATCTTGTCTTTACCACGAATTCTTTTCCTTGGTTAACAATAATTGTGATTTTTCCGATATCTGCGGGTTCTTTCATTTTCTTTTTTCCTCATAGGGGAAATAAGATGATTAGGTGGTATACTCTCTGTATATGCACAATAGACCTACTTCTAACGACCTATGCATTCTGTTATCATTTCCAATTTGACGATCCCTTAATCCAATTAGAACAGGATTTTAGATGGATCCATTTTTTTGATTTTCACTGGAGACTCGGAATCGATGGAATTTCCATAGGACCCATTTTCCTGACGGGATTCATCACTACTTTAGCGACTTTAGCGGCTTGGCCAGTGACTCGGGATTCACGATTGTTCCATTTCCTGATGTTAGCAATGTACAGCGGCCAAATAGGATCATTTTCTTCTCGAGATCTTTTACTTTTTTTTATCATGTGGGAGTTCGAATTAATTCCTGTTTACCTACTTCTATCCATGTGGGGAGGAAAGAAACGTTTGTACTCAGCTACCAAGTTTCTTTTGTACACTGCGGGGGGTTCTGTTTTTCTATTAATGGGAGTTCTGGGCATGGGTTTCTATGGTTCCAACGAAGCAACCTTACATTTTGAAACCTCAGCGAATCAATCGTATCCGGTGGCATTGGAAATACTATTCTATTGTGGATTTCTTATTACTTATGCTGTCAAATCACCGATTATACCCTTACATACATGGTTACCAGATACCCATGGGGAGGCACATTACAGTACGTGTATGCTTCTAGCCGGAATCTTATTAAAAATGGGAGCGTATGGATTGGTTCGGATCAATATGGAATTCTTACCCCACGCTCATTCTATATTTTCCCCTTGGTTGATGATACTAGGTACAGTTCAAATAATCTATGCAGCTTCAACATCTCTTGGCCAACGCAATTTAAAAAAGAGAATAGCCTATTCTTCTGTATCTCATATGGGTTTTACAATTCTAGGAATTGGTTCTATAACCGATACAGGACTAAATGGAGCCATTTTACAAATCATTTCTCACGGATTTATTGGTGGTGCGCTTTTTTTCTTGGCAGGAACGAGTTACGATAGAATACGTCTTGTTTATCTCGACGAAATAGGCGGAATAGCTATCCCAATGCCTAAAATATTTACAATGTTCAGTAGCTTCTCGATGGCTTCTCTTGCATTGCCGGGAATGAGTGGTTTTGTTGCCGAATTGGTAGTCTTTTTTGGAATAATTACCAGTCCAAAATCTCTTTTAATGCCAAAAATACTCATTACTTTTGTAATGGCAATTGGAATGATAGTAACTCCTATTTATTCATTATCTATGTCACGCCAGATGTTCTATGGATACAAGCAATTTCCCGCCCCAAACTCTTTTTTTTTGGATTCTGGACCACGAGAACTTTTTGTTTCAATCTGTATCTTTCTACCTGTAATAGGGATTGGTATTTATCCGGATTTCCTTCTCTCACTATCCGTTGACAAGGTAGAAGCTATCCTATCTAATTACTTTTATAGATAAGATAGTTTTTAGGAATAAGATAGAAAATAATGCTATGATTTCGAAAACCATTCGCTGGACAATGAAAAACAAATAAGTCTTCTTTTTCCTTATCTTAAGGAAAAAGAAAATGAAGTCCATTCAAATCAGATACGTGTGGGGTTTTTTCGATTTTAGAACCATTTGAGTGATTCAAATGGTTCTAAAAAACTCAAACAAACTTCAGACTATGTTCCTCTAGATTGGGTCACTTCTTCAATTCGATGTTAATGTGAATGAGCCATAACTATGTAATCCTATTCCTAATAGATTAACCCCAAAATAACATATCCAAATTATAAGAAACCCAAGAGAAGCCACAATTGCGGAATTCGTGCCTTGAACATTTTGATTTGTTCTCATATGTAAATAAATTCCAAATAGGGTCCAAGTAATAAATGCCCAAGTTTCCTTGGGATCCCAATTCCAATATGACCCCCATGCCTCATTAGCCCATACCGCGCCCGAAAGAATACCGATGGTTAAAAAGAGAAACCCTAGACTAATGACACGATAACTCCAACGATCCAATTGCTGAATCAACTGATACATGTGATAATTTCTAAATGAAAGAAAAAAAGTGTTTCGTAAAACACTGCCTCTTTCATTTGCGTATTGGATTTCATCAAAAACAAATGACCCTGTTAATAAATGATTTCTTTTGCCAAAAATATCTATGCGTGTTCGAAATGTAATGACTAGAAGCGCTACGGAGAATAACGAGCCGCATAAAAGAGCTGCATAGCTCAATACCATCATACTTACGTGCATCATTAACCACTGAGATTGGAGAGCAGGTACTAATATTGTGGATTGATGCATTTCTGCGAAAAGACCTGAAGTAACAAAGCCTTGAGTCAAAATAGTACTTGGCGCGGTTATTGCGCTTAAATGGGTTTTTTGGTTCCTAAAATGTGGAACCATATGAATAATTGAAAAACCCCACGAAAGAAACATTACTGATTCATATAAATCACTTAAGGGGAAATGTCCCGAAGAAATCCAACGAGTAACTAACAATCCTGTTATACAGAAAAAGGTCGCTATCATGCCTTTTTCTGACGAATTATAGAGTCCTAGCGTTTCATAGACTAATAATAAGGTTAGTAAATAAATACTAATTACAATTGAAACGATCGAAAAAGAAATGTGAGTGAATATATGTTGTAAAGTCGAGAATATCATAAACAAATCCTAAAATAAAAAAGAAAAGGGGGCTCCTTCAAGACTAGAATGGAAATACGTAATTCCATTCATTATTCATTATAGGATTTATTGTATCTCTTTTCGAAGATGCCGCTACTCGGACTCGAACCGAGATGCTCTAGCACTGCTTCCTAAGAGCAGCGTGTCTACCAATTTCACCATAGCGGCTTACTCAAAAACATAATAGCCCATCCCTATTCAATCGTCAAGATTCTAAGGAGTCAATTCAATCAAATCTTTTTTAGGGAATCTGACAATCAATGAAAAAACACTCGTTTAAATTACTAATTGAACGTTCAACAATCATTAGTAGTGTGGGATCGTAGGGTGTTAGGTTTCACTTTCATAAAGAGCTTTCTATTGGTTTCACTTCGCCTGGAATGGAAATGCAGCAGTTGGAACTAGATAGTTCTGTCCTCTATCCAGGCCTAGAACTCAAAGTTTTCAATCTTTCTCGGAATTTTAGCATACTTCAAAAAAAAAAAAAAAGATTCTATATTTCTAAAGAAAAGAAAGCTCTCAAGATCTATATATGGATATAGATCTTGATGAATTCCACAGCCCAAATATAGGACCCTTATTTGGACTATATATTAGGAATATAGAATCCAAAAAATTCCTTCCTAAAGGAAAAAGAAGACTTTTCTTTTAGTTAGTGTATTATGAAAAGTGAAGCGATGAGGAAAATGACAACTCCCATCTCACAAATTAGAAAAACCTACTCAAAAGAAAGCGAAAACTTTGTATCTTGTCCTTCACTACTTCGTCAAAAAATTGACGAATACAGTAAGCGGAGGACTTCTTATTCTGCATACCGCAATAACCAGTCCCGTCTCGTATTGATCCGTTGAAAAGAAAAATATGAGTTAATGCGAATCCTTCATTTTAGAACTGACAATACAATTCAGGGAGTCATATTGATTCAGATTCTTCCAAGACTTGGTTCTTTTTTTTTTTGTTTTTGTCGTACAAAAAACTTTTCGCATTCCCGGTAGAAAGAGATTTCGCTAATGAAAATGCTTTTCTCGCTGCCCAATACCCCTTTCTTTTCCAAATATTTTTACGAATACGCTTTTTTGCCAGAGAAGTACGTTTCTTTGGAACCGCCATTCAAAAATGAGGAGGTTGCTCATTGTTTAGAGTTGAATGTGAAAGACATGTATTGTTCGGATTATTCTTTTTATTTTATTCTCTTTATTCCCTAGATGATACTTGCTTGATAACATACAATAGAGATACGCGTACCTCGCATAGAATATTCCTAGGTAAAAAATGGGATAGGTTCTTTTTGATTTTAGGGGAACCTTTTTTACATTTTTACAACATACAATATCCGACGAACGAAGAATTCCTACTGATTGGTACCTTTCTATCCGAACCCTCAGTCGAATCTATCTCGTAAGAGAGGTTTTCGAATTCCCCCTAAATACTTAGTTCCACTATAGCTCGTCCGGGGTCTCCGGGGAGCTCTCGTCCTGCCCCGCAGCGCTGGATTCTCCTTCTCCTGGCGCAGTGAGCCGACGCGCCTTTTTCGGCTTCCTTGTGGAGCCGCAGGGTGATTGAACCCCGGGAATTTGACTGTTCCTGCGGAGGGATTCGAAGCTCTTGCATTTCCGAAGCCGGAGGAATCAGATTTGCTGGAGGCTCCGGAGGCTTCGGTTTCGTGGAAAAAAACCAACGCCCCAAAACGCATTCAAGGACCCGAATATCGACATTAAAGATCGCGCCTTGTTGTCAAACAAACATCCTTACCAGAGCTTGAGCTTGGGAAATCAACAAGCGTAACCAAAAGAGAACCTTGGTGAAAATCCCATAGATTCCCAAGCAGTCTTGCACAAAAGTGCAGGTCTTGAAAGAAATCGATGAGATTTGCTTCCATCGGATCGAGAGACTCTTCCTCTTTTGAAGAAGAAGAGATGAAGATGAATAGATGAGAAAGAAGCCATTGCATTGGCGGAACTACTAGGCCCACTAAAGAAAGGCACAAAAAGAGCAATACACCAGTGGTGTATTGCTTCACCGTTGATTCGAGCTTCTAACATGGAAATTTCTTTTTCTAAGCACTTTATCTTATCAAATTGGGTTGCCCGGAAATGATGTTCTTCCCGGATCTTCGAATGAATTTGGTCCAGTTGCGATTTTGGGGTTGCCGAGCCCCTTCATTCTCTCGTATCGGCGTTCGAGCTTCGAGTTTTTATGACTACTCGAAAGGATCTTATTTGATTATTTTGTTTTATGACTATTCGAAAATATTTTATGTGATTTTTTTTATCATGAAATATCTTTTTGCATTCTAGCACTTGAATTTCAGTATCCGCGAGTTGCTGAGTTGAAGTAGAAGCCTCTGCCGATAGCGTATCCTTTTTCGAAGGCCTTTTCAGCGGACTTAAATACCCACTATACGGTGGTTGGGGCGCAGAAAATGGCCCTCTTAGGAAGAACCCCAAAAACTGCATCAATGTACCCGTCACTACTACAAATTGAACCAGCAATTCTAGCCAATTCGGTCGCTTATTTCGCATTTGTTTTTAAGGCCTCCCTGCCTTTTTCTGGAGAATCCTTTAGTAGTATAGGTTCTACTTTTTATAACTTGTTAGCATGATAACGCGTAACAGTATAAATGTCAACTAGCGTAAACGGGCGCTTCAATCCGATTTCACAAATCGATATTCTGATCAAGTGCAGGTCTTGAACGAAATCGCTGAGATTTGCTTCCATCGGATCGAGAGACTCTTTGGAAGATGAATAGATGATAATGAAGTCATTGCCGGAACTACTAGGCCTACTAAAGGCACAAAAAGAGCAATACACCTACCACAATGCGGTTACTTAATTGGATTGGTACTTAATGAGTCGATACCAAAAAAATGGACCATCATTCCGAGGAAACTGACTCTCTGGAAGAAGAAACCTAATTCATTGTTTCAAAGGTAATACTCTGGTCCTATACCGACCCATTAACTATTTATTTAGTTTTTACGTTATTATGAGTTTTTCCCGCGGTAATTTGTTTTCTTGAGGTTAGAAAGAATCAGATCAGAGGAGACGTGAGCCTGAAAACGGCTTTTTCTTTCTATAAAGAACGAAAAAGAACGAAAGAACATGATATATCTATACCATCATAAGAAAGAGAAGAGCTCTTATGTATGTGTTCGGAGGAAACTGGCTTTTCAACCCTATTTCACAAATCCATATTCTGATCAAGTGCACGTCTGGAACGAAATCGATGAGATTTGTTTCCATCGTATCGAGAGACTCTTCTTCGTTTGAAGAAGAAAGAAGAGATGACGATGAGACAGAAGCCATTGCATTGGTGAAACTACTAGGCAAGACACAAAAAGAGCAATACACCAGTGGTGTATTGCTTCACTGGACGATTTATCTTCTCCTGCCCCAATCCGAGGAATTTCGGAATCGGAAGGACCAGAAGACATAGTCCTACTAGAACTAGACAGGATTTGAACCCGTGACCTCAAGGTTATGAGCCTTGCGAGTTACCAAGCTGCTCTACTCCGCTATGAAAGAACTGATAACTACTAGACAACGAAGGTTTGGGTGTGCCCCTTGACCCTATACTATAATAGCCCATTTATACATATAGAATGGTCAAGGGACCCTCTAGCATCATGGATCAGAGAAATCAATAAAAACATGAAAGCATATTTGGATCCTTACCAACTTGATCGTGTTGCCCCTGGCCACAAACAGGTATGAACCATTTCACGCAGTATGTGCCCGGATAACCCAAAGTATCGATAGTTAGCTCTCGCGCTTCCGGTCGAAAAACAATGTCGATGAAGCCGTGTAGGTGCACTATTACGCGGTGGGGATTGTAATTTTCCATGAATTTCCCATTTCTCACTCACTGCCACAACTTTGCTTAGTTCGTTTTTTGAGGATCGACAAATCAAATGATATTTCTGTTCCATTCCAATTTCAGAATCGTAAGGACTCGGAGATTCAGTGCCCTATTCTTCGTAGAGGAGGGTAAAACATGTTTCCTGAGAGTATTCTCCGCTCGTTGCCCATTAATACCGAACTATTACTAGTTCGGTATTTCATCACGCATGGGAATCTACAAACTTCCCGAATCAGAAGAATCGGGAAATTCCTTACTCATGATACTCCTTCTGATGGGACTCTGCAAACTTCGAGAATCATAAGAATCGGTCTTCCTATTCCTAATCCTAGGAGGATTTTTCCTTGGATTTCGGGAGGAATAAAAGGCCCGCAAAGGCTCTCGCGCACGACGCAGCTTCCGCTCTCTCAGTCGTCTTGGACAAGTTATAGCTTTTGTGAGGATCCATTTTTCATCCATTTGTTCGAGCGCTTCCAGTTTGGAAACTTCAGTGCTCGGGTCAGTGTCAAATCCAGTTAATAATGACAATGCACTTGAAGACCTTTGTGACAGAGTTAGGTAGCCCGCACTTGGATTTCGGGTTTCAGATCCATCTACCAATGACGCCGAATCCATCTCTGAGTCTTTTTCTGACACACTATCAAGTGGGCCAGATAACGTTCGAGCTGGGGAAGGTGCTTCCAGGGTAGCGAGTTCATTGTTTAACTGTCGTATTTCGTTCTGAAAGAAAAGAATCGACTCCCTATCCCTATTCCGGAGGGTTATTTCCTTATTGGAATAGGTTGAATGGTTTTTGATTGCTTCTTCGCTGTACCCATAGATTTTCCGCGCAGAATCGAAGAATTGATTCAGATACGCGGTCCTCTTAAAACTTCTAGTTATTGCTGCTTTTTTTTGGTCAATCATAGTTTCTAGTATTTCACGCATTTTGTGTATGATAAGGTCGGATTGTCCTATTTCAGAACAAGAATGGATTTCGCGGGTTTCGTCGGCGATTCCCCTCAATGCAGGGAAAGTGCCTCCTTGTAGTTCGCCGTCGTCATTCTCGATTGTATCGATTCCGGCAGTGTCCCCTCGCAATGCAGTGTAAGTGACCTCATCTGTTTCTATTTCAGGTTGTGCTTCAGGTTCTGGGAGAGTCTCTTTTTCCGCTGGCCGTTCTAGCGGACATGATGTCGCGCTGTCCGGTCGTTTCGGTAACGGAGGATTGCGAAAGAAACCCCTCAGCCCCAGCCCTGAGCAAATAGAGATAAAACTAATGGTGACACCTATCGTTGCAATGACACAAAAGTTCCACAGAAATGTTAACCAGTCACCGCTCGGGTCTTTTTTCATTTGATCTAAGTTCGGGATGCCTCCGGATCCCATATTTTATATATTTTAATTTAATCCTATAGAATAGAGAAATAATCAGAATAGAGAAAGAATCTTTAGAATAGAGAAATAATCTATAGAGAAATTCTCTTTTTTATGTCCTTTGGGACGTGACTTATTTTTTTCAATTATACGGCAAAAAAGAAACAAAATCAACTGGGTAAACACTCCACTTGGACGCAATACCCCTATTCTATTAGGGTTTGCGACAGAACTGCCAAAGCCGCATGGCGCCCCAGGTTTCACATACATAAGAAAGAAAAGAGCTCTTATATATGTGTTCGGAGGAGAAGCCGTATCTTCGACCCAATTTTACAAATAGATATTCGGATCAAGTGCGGGTCTTGAAAGAAATTGATGAGATTTGCTTCCATCGGATCGAGAGACTCCTTTGAAGATGAATAGATGATAATAAAGCCATTGTCGGAACTACTCGGCAAGCCACAAAAAGAGCGATCCACCACTGGTGTATTGCGTCAGTGATGGATTACTTTTTTCCGTCCTCAATCCGAGGAATTTCGGAATCTGAAGGACCGGGAGACCCAATCCTGGGGATTTCGATACTCCTGGAACTGACGCGGAGCCCGTCTGGTCCAAGACGGATTCTAACTGGGGAAGATGCACGGCTTCTTGCTGGGGAAGCTGCACGACTTCTCGCTGGGGAAGCTGCATGGCTTCCTGCTGGGGAAGCATCCTCTAGGGTATTCGTAGCTCGGTTCTTTTCTAGGGTAGCAAGATCATCTTCCAAGGTTTGGAGTGTGTTCTCCAAGCCACGAATCGATCTGTTATACCTATTCCGTAGGGCAATTTCCGCAGCTAATTTTTTCTGCGTTTCCGCTTCTAGTTGTTCGGACGTTTCCCCGAGCTCTTTCCGCGCATAATCGAAGAAGTCATGCAGAGCAGAGGTTCTATCCCAACTCAGAAATTTTTGGGTTTCTTTGTCGGAAATGCGCTGCTTTGTTCTGTCAATCTCCCAGAGAATTCTGGTTCTTCTCTGGTTGGTAGGGTCAAATTCTTCTTCGTCTGAAACCGAAGAAGGATCGATTTCTTCGGAGACCGTTTCCAATGCAGCGTGAGTGACCCCTCCCAATGCAGCCGAAGTGTCCTCTTCGGCTGGTTCCATTTCAGGTTTTTCTTCAGGTTCTGGGAGAGTCTCTTGTTCCTCTGGCCCTTCTAACGGACATGATGTTGCGCTGTCCGGTCGTTTCGGTGACGGAGGATTGCGAAAGAAACCCCTCAGCCCCAGCCCTGACCAAATAGAGAGAAAACTAATGGTGACACCTATCGTTGCAATGACACAAAAGTTCCATATAAAGGTTAACCAATCCTTGCTCGGGTCTTTTTTCATTTTAGTTAAGTTCGGGATGCCTCCGGATCCCATATTTAATGTAGTTTAATTCAATCCTATAGAATAGAGAAATTATGTGTCCTTTGGGACGTGACTTATTTTTTCAATTATACGTCAAAAAAGAAACAAAATCAACTGGGTAAAGACTCAACTTGGACGCAATACCCCTATTCTATTAGGGTTTGCGACAGAACTGCCAAAGCCGCATGGCGCCCCAGGCAAATGTAAAACAGGCCAAAATAAGTTGGGTTACCTCGAAACCGAGAAAAAGGATTTCTATCCATCTATCCCATCGATTGGGTCTGGTCTTCTTGTTACTCATTGTGCTCCCTCATTTCTTTTTCGTTTCTACAGATTACAGATAGGCATTTGACAAAAAGAATGTCAGTTTCATTTGGTCTACAATACACACTACTGTTGATGAAATTAATCATCAATCCAATTTGAAATTGGATTCGTCTATGCATAGTAGACGCATAGTTCTCCACCCACAAAACCCATATCTACCAGGTTTCACATACATAAGAAAGAAAAGAGCTCTTATGTATGTGTTCGGAGGAGAAGCCGTATCTTCGACCCAATTTTACAAATAGATATTCTGATCAAGTGCGGGCCTTGAAAGAAATTGATGAGATTTGCTTCCATGGGATCGAGAGACTCTTTAGAAGATGAATAGATGATAATAAAGCCATTGTCGGAACTACTAGGCCCACTAAAGTCACAAAAAGAGAGGGTAAGTTGCAAGTTTTCATAGAAGGACTACCTCGAGTTCACATTTTTAGAAAGATATCTTATGATAAATCTATCATCAACGAATTCTCAAGCGTGGATACATCTGTATCCTTAACATACTGAAACGGCTACCATTACTAGTATCAAACCAATAGCGATTCATACAAGCTAAATCTTCTAATCGGTAATTCGGCCAAAGAAACAATTTCAATTTAATGAATTGAGTTGTCTCTATATCAAGATGCTTGCTATTAGCGAAAAGTGGACTATAGTTTTTTACGTTGTTCTCGTTGCAAAATACTTTCTTTTTACCTATAACATCCATATTTCCCTTCCCGGAATTTAAACAAAGTAGAATTCGCAATTCTCTACGACGTCTAGGAGATGAAATGTTTTCAGGAACAAGCAAATCAGAACGATTTTCATCTATATTCCCAACCATCTGTTCCTGTTTTGTTTTTCTAATGAATTCAGAAAAATCATTCCTATCAACATTTTGTTTTTTTTGGCATTTTCGATTCGTTTTTCTATTAATAGTAATTGGATGTTTATTCTTAGAGATCAGTGAAATAGCTATGGTTTGATACATAATTACTGGCCCATTCCATTTTCTAGGTCTATGAACTAGTTTGATTAGTATTTCTCCACTGTTTAGCGCTTTAGGAGCTAGAATTGGAAGTTCAGGTTCACTGTCCAGAGTAGGCTTAAGTTCACTTTCTAGAGTAGGTTTAAGTTCACTTTCCAGAGTAAGTTCAGGTTCACTTTCCAGAGTAAGTTCAGATTCACTTTCCAGAGTAGGTTCAGATTCACTTTCCAGAGTAAGTTCAGATTCACTTTCCAGAGTAAGTTCAGATTCACTTTCCAGAGTAAGTTCAGATTCACTTTCCAGAGTAAGTTCAGATTCACTTTCCAGAGTAAGTTTAGGTTTAGGTTTATAATACTTTAGAATCCACAGAGGCATTTCTTTCCTTCGAAAAAAGGATATAGCCAGTTCCTTTGGATCTCTCATCCGAAGCAGGAAACTAGAGATATCGATAGCAGTTATTAAATTTTCCTCAAAAAAATTGGTCCATGTCAACACGTAATTTTTCTTTTTCAGGAAGATGTCTAGGTCGGTTGGCGGTTTCCACTTCTTCTTCCCTTTCTTTTTCTTCTTTTTATCGTTTTCAATGTCTGATGCGCCAGACTCTTGGTTAACATCTTGTTGTTGATTTGGTTGATTTGAGTTAGGCTTCCCTTGGTTTGGTAGGTTTAATCTCGGATTTTCTTGGCCAGTCGGTTTTTTTTCTTCTTGATTTTGATTCTCTAATTCAAGATCCTTTTTTTCTTTTTCTTTGGTATTTTTTTTTTCACGACTATCACGGATGTTTTGATTGTTATTAAACTCAAAAAGAAGTAATTTGATTGGTATGATCCATGGGTTCATCCCATATTTTTCATAAATGGGTTTCTTACTGCGCTGAGTTTGAGTTAGTCTTGCTTTATTCATTCCCATCCAGTCAAAAAGATGGTTTTTTTTTTTGTTTTGGGATTCATTGTTGTTTTGGGATTCATTGTTGTTTTGGGATTCATTGTTGTTTTGGGATGACTTGAATTGTTTATGAATCGCGTAATAAAAAAGATCTTTTTTTTCAATTGTATTAATTATTGGAGAATAATGAGTCGCAATCTTAGTTTTTTTATTGATCCAGGTCTCAATATGTCTCGTCTTTTTAAAACAGATGATTTGCCAATCCAAATATTTTCTATTCGAATTTTTTCGAGTATATCTCCGGATAGAAAAAAAATCAGGTTTATACGTGATGTACTTCGAGGGAATCCCTTGAGCTTCATTTCCTTGGAACGGCAATCTATAAATAGAAAAATCCTTTCTTTCTCCATAATTAAGATATTTATGTGATAAAAGATCATATTTGTAATGTTTTTTAAATTTCTCTTTTTTTTTTTTTACCAATAATGAAGCTGCTTTTTCTTTTTGTTTCTCAAAAATAATTAATTGGTTTTTTTCATAGGAATCCAAACTTGGTACGTCTAGATTTTGAACCTTACGACTTTGATTGATCCGATTTCGCCACTTTTGCGACATAAATTTAGACAATCTAGTCTGAGATAAATCATATTGATAGCGGCCGCTTAACCAGTTTTTCCATTCAGTCAGTTCCGCATTTCCATGTTCTTTAGGCCTTGATTCGAAATGAAATATTCCTTGTGTTCCAAAAAAATTCTTTATTCCCTCTTTAAGAAAAAGAGATGTTTGGGAATATTGAAGGACAAATTTCAAGGGATACTTGGAAATCCCTGGTCTTTGTGATAATTTGTAAAATACATATGCTTGGGACAAGGAAACTATATCATAAAAAGTCTTTGAATTTTGATTACCAATATTATTAAACTTCTTTTTTATAGTCGAAATCCAATTCATTGGATTTTCATCAATTCCTTCGTGATTTGTTTGCTTAAAGTAACTGGATCTATCAAGAATTCTTTTTTTGAATTGAAGTAATTCAAGACACATTTCTACACTACGGTTCGAAATACGAATGAGAATTTGAGAGAAAATACTTTCAATGAAAAATACCAAAAAAACGGGCCCTTTCCTTATTAATCGCACATTTCTTCTTTTTACTATTTGCCAAAGGTTTTTTGAGGAGTCTAATCTTTTCTCAGCAAAACTCGCCTCGCTCGGACTAATATTTCTATTGGGTATTAAAAATTTTGTTTTCTTGTCGTTTGTTATTTTTTCAATTTGATTTCTGATTGTACTTGTCCTATCGGACAGATCCTTTATTTTTTGTTCTATAAGTGACGATTTTGTCCAATCCATAGATTGAATTCGACTAGCCGATTCATCCAAAATCTGAGTCCTTATTAGAAAATTTTTATCATTTTGAATTTCACTCAATTCATACCCTTCCCTCACTCCAAATTTTTTATTTAGCTTTCCTTTTTCAAGTTGTTTGATTTTGATAAACGGATCTAGAATCCATTTTGCCTTTTTTTTTAACAATTGAAAACTTTTTTTTTTCGCTTCTCTAATTCGTTTTTCAAATTCTTTATAAATAGGTTCAAGAGGATGAGGTTCTTCTCGGGGAGCACCAAAAGGCCGTTCCGTTTCCATTCCCCAGGTTGTTAAAAAATAAGATTTTGCTTTTTTTCTTTTCTTTTGCATTGGATCTTTCCGTTTCTGATGGGGTCGTAGTTGAAAACTATACCGAAGACGGAAAGGGAAGAGGATTTTTATCTGCATACCGTCTGTTAACCAATTTTGCGGAAATTCTGTTTCGGATATTGGAACGCCATTGTGAGTACAGTTAACATGAATTTCTCTGCCCCGCGCCTTCCAATCTTCGTCCCAATCTTTGTACCACTCGGGGAATTTTTGGGGGAATTGAAATGGAAATAATAAAATAAGGCTCAAGTTTTTGGCTATAATCAATGAGGGTAATACAATATTTTTTCTAAGAATTGAGTGGGCGAGTAACAAATAACCCCTTATTGCGTGCGCATGCGGAGTACTATCCCACAGTTCTGCTATTTCTAGTCGCTCCTCCTCCGCGTTCTCCCTTTTTTCGGCTTCGGCCTCCGCCTCGTCCTCCCTTTCTTGTGCCCCGTCCCCACTTTCTTGTGCCTTGTCCTCTCCTTCTTGTGACTCGTCTTCCTCGTAATCCCAAGTTTTCACTTCTGCGCCTTTTCCTATCCAATTTCTAACGATCCTAAAGATTTGATTCATAATTTTCAGTATTGGGGAGAAAATTGTGTCTATTCTGTCCAAAAAAAGTCGGGAATGCAGATTTGTTTGAAATAGTTTCCAAGTAACGCTTTTACGTCTTTGAGCACGTACGGATCCTTTGATTAACTCTCGATTAAAATCCGATTGTTTCGAATAACGTATTAAAATCTCCGCAGTATCGTTATCCTCATCATCATACTCCTCCGCCTTCCCCCGCTTCGTATAAAAGTCCTTCCAATCCACAATGAATATAGTTTTGAAGGTTCTTGAAATAATTTGAGACCAGTCTGGGTCTACTTCGTCTATTTCCTCCGAATCGTCCAGCAATTGGTATGTCCATTGAGGAACCGTTTTCCCAATTTCTGTTAGGTCAAGTCCCTCCTTTGTGTTTTTTTGAATTGTTTGATCCTTTGGTTCAGTTGTACTTGTACCGAAGAAATCTTGCACTTGATTTTCCGAATCCATTTTTCCTTGGTCTGAGAATACTGATTGTGCCTCAAATGTATCTAGTTTTTGTTCAAATTCTTGGTACTCAGGGAAAAGGCTACCATGCAACTTGTTTATCCACACTTTTTCGTTGGAATCCCCCGCAGGGGTAAGTAAATAATTCTTTTCCTTCTCATTTTTCTTTTCCTTCTCATTTTTCTTTTCCTTCTCATTTTTCTTCTTAACGCTTGGGGAAAATTTGGGGGTTGTTCCGCGAAAGGGCCCATTCAAAAAAGAATCGTATCTTTTAGGTAAGCATTCTTGTGCAGTCTCATCATTACATAATCGAGTCCTTTTTTCGAGTCCATCCAGATCAAGAGACCCCCTTTCTAGAGCGTCAATTCGATGGAAAAGTTCGTTGCTCAGGCTATTTCTTTTTTGTTCATTGGTATAAATCCAATGATTATACAATTCATCAGAGGGGAGTTTTTCTGGTGTGTACAACAACCCCTTTCTTTCTATCATTTCAAAAAAGGTTGACAAACTTGGTGGATATGTAAAAGAGATTCTGTGTTTTCCATCACTTCGGCATGTATAAAAAAAATAGTCTGACATTTCAGTTCTTAGAGCCTTTTGTTTTCCAGCAGGTTTTATATATCGCAATGGTCGATTCCAGCGGTTATAGTCGAAAAGAAAAGTCACAAGAGGCCTTTCTAAACTGAAGAAGGCTTTCTTTTCTTTCAGTTTTGCATCTAGGTTGTTCGAATCTTCCGAAAAAGGGGAAAGGTCTGCCTCGGCGGATCCTTCTTGCCCCTGTTTCGAAGTTGTGTCTATTTCTACAGCTGTTTCGTCTGTACTTTGGCCCTTTTCGACCGTTGCCGAGGTTTTTTTTTTTTTCTTTTTCTTATCCGTAGTCCTAATAGGTGACGGAATTCTGCCTAAATAGTAGACACAGGAGAGAAATAATAGAATGGTAAAGATTCGCTCCAGAGAATTTCGAAAGTCTGCCGCACGGTACCTATTCAATCTAATAGAACGATTTTGTCGTATCCAGAATAATACTAACTCAAACCCTTTCATACACAAAATGTGACCAATGAACCAACCAACAAAACTACTTGTTAAAAATAACATCTTGTTGTTGCATCGAAACATATAAATACTGATTACTCGGGGTAAGGTCGAACTCGGCAAAACGAAATGGTTGAATAGTGGAAAAATGATATTAGTAAGGAATACATATTGAGTGTATAAATTACGCATTGCATTTCTGGTGGTCGCTACCGAATCAAAAAAGTCTTGGTCATTGCGCCAAAAGAAATAAACCAAAAGATAGAGTAGACTTACGATAGTTATTGTATAAGGTCTACCCAATGCTAGATGGAGAGGTGCATAATAGATCGATATGAACAGGATGAGCTGCCCCAGCAGAAAACCTGTTGTTGCGGATACATCCTTCTCGCTTCCTTCTTCCATAACCCGAGCTCGGAGAAGCAAGAGATATGAGGGCCCTATGGTCCCTGCGGTCAGAAATCCATAAAAGAGTCCGGCCACAACGACTGAATTGCTTATCTGCATACATAAACGCACTAGAGTAGCTAGGCGAAACAAGTTGAACATGAAAATCAATCACCTCCTGTGGTTTTTTTTTTACTTTTAGTATGGAAATAGATAGAATAGAATATAGAATAAGACAGTCCTGAGAATTTCCTCTAAATACTTCCGTTTCCTCAATCACATAATATTTCTGTTATATATATATTATCTAATTAAAATGCATTTGATGTAATATTTTCTCTTTCTTGGCCTCTCTTCTACTTTCATTTACTTTCATTAGTGAAATTCCATCTGTGACCCTGTGACCAAAATTTGGTCAAAAAAATTATCAAATAGCTAGCCGAAGAAAAGAAAAAGAAGGCGAAAAAAAACTTGGGGATGTAAACTCCAACGAATCAACCAAATGCAAAATTGAATTAACCCCCTCACGAACCTAAAAAAGCAGGTAACAATGAAAAAAAAATTCGATAAGTATTTCTAAGACTCCAAAACAAGAAAACAAGAACAAGTTCTAGAGATATAGAGAATAGCATAATTTAATTTGTTAGGTTCTTTTCACAGTTGAATAAACTTCGCTATGTCTTTTTATTTTAAATTTAATGAGAACCTTTTCTCATATTAATTTTGATAATTAATAAGACTATATAGTGAATTTTAAATTCATTGATTAGAATTTAGAATCATGATTGATTAGAATCATGTCCGTGATTTTTTCAAAATCTCTATAACTCCTATGTGGATCCAGGCAGAAATACTTATCGAATTTTTTTTTCATTGTTACCTGCTTTTTTAGGTTCGTGAGGGGGTTAATTCAATTTTGCATTTGGTTGATTCGTTGGAGTTTACATCCCCAAGTTTTTTTTCGCCTTCTTTTTCTTTTCTTCGGCTAGCTATTTGATAATTTTTTTGACCAAATTTTGGTCACAGGGTCACAGATGGAATTTCACTAATGAAAGTAAATGAAAGTAGAAGAGAGGCCAAGAAAGAGAAAATATTACATCAAATGCATTTTAATTAGATAATATATATATAACAGAAATATTATGTGATTGAGGAAACGGAAGTATTTAGAGGAAATTCTCAGGACTGTCTTATTCTATATTCTATTCTATCTATTTCCATACTAAAAGTAAAAAAAAAACCACAGGAGGTGATTGATTTTCATGTTCAACTTGTTTCGCCTAGCTACTCTAGTGCGTTTATGTATGCAGATAAGCAATTCAGTCGTTGTGGCCGGACTCTTTTATGGATTTCTGACCGCAGGGACCATAGGGCCCTCATATCTCTTGCTTCTCCGAGCTCGGGTTATGGAAGAAGGAAGCGAGAAGGATGTATCCGCAACAACAGGTTTTCTGCTGGGGCAGCTCATCCTGTTCATATCGATCTATTATGCACCTCTCCATCTAGCATTGGGTAGACCTTATACAATAACTATCGTAAGTCTACTCTATCTTTTGGTTTATTTCTTTTGGCGCAATGACCAAGACTTTTTTGATTCGGTAGCGACCACCAGAAATGCAATGCGTAATTTATACACTCAATATGTATTCCTTACTAATATCATTTTTCCACTATTCAACCATTTCGTTTTGCCGAGTTCGACCTTACCCCGAGTAATCAGTATTTATATGTTTCGATGCAACAACAAGATGTTATTTTTAACAAGTAGTTTTGTTGGTTGGTTCATTGGTCACATTTTGTGTATGAAAGGGTTTGAGTTAGTATTATTCTGGATACGACAAAATCGTTCTATTAGATTGAATAGGTACCGTGCGGCAGACTTTCGAAATTCTCTGGAGCGAATCTTTACCATTCTATTATTTCTCTCCTGTGTCTACTATTTAGGCAGAATTCCGTCACCTATTAGGACTACGGATAAGAAAAAGAAAAAAAAAAAAACCTCGGCAACGGTCGAAAAGGGCCAAAGTACAGACGAAACAGCTGTAGAAATAGACACAACTTCGAAACAGGGGCAAGAAGGATCCGCCGAGGCAGACCTTTCCCCTTTTTCGGAAGATTCGAACAACCTAGATGCAAAACTGAAAGAAAAGAAAGCCTTCTTCAGTTTAGAAAGGCCTCTTGTGACTTTTCTTTTCGACTATAACCGCTGGAATCGACCATTGCGATATATAAAACCTGCTGGAAAACAAAAGGCTCTAAGAACTGAAATGTCAGACTATTTTTTTTATACATGCCGAAGTGATGGAAAACACAGAATCTCTTTTACATATCCACCAAGTTTGTCAACCTTTTTTGAAATGATAGAAAGAAAGGGGTTGTTGTACACACCAGAAAAACTCCCCTCTGATGAATTGTATAATCATTGGATTTATACCAATGAACAAAAAAGAAATAGCCTGAGCAACGAACTTTTCCATCGAATTGACGCTCTAGAAAGGGGGTCTCTTGATCTGGATGGACTCGAAAAAAGGACTCGATTATGTAATGATGAGACTGCACAAGAATGCTTACCTAAAAGATACGATTCTTTTTTGAATGGGCCCTTTCGCGGAACAACCCCCAAATTTTCCCCAAGCGTTAAGAAGAAAAATGAGAAGGAAAAGAAAAATGAGAAGGAAAAGAAAAATGAGAAGGAAAAGAATTATTTACTTACCCCTGCGGGGGATTCCAACGAAAAAGTGTGGATAAACAAGTTGCATGGTAGCCTTTTCCCTGAGTACCAAGAATTTGAACAAAAACTAGATACATTTGAGGCACAATCAGTATTCTCAGACCAAGGAAAAATGGATTCGGAAAATCAAGTGCAAGATTTCTTCGGTACAAGTACAACTGAACCAAAGGATCAAACAATTCAAAAAAACACAAAGGAGGGACTTGACCTAACAGAAATTGGGAAAACGGTTCCTCAATGGACATACCAATTGCTGGACGATTCGGAGGAAATAGACGAAGTAGACCCAGACTGGTCTCAAATTATTTCAAGAACCTTCAAAACTATATTCATTGTGGATTGGAAGGACTTTTATACGAAGCGGGGGAAGGCGGAGGAGTATGATGATGAGGATAACGATACTGCGGAGATTTTAATACGTTATTCGAAACAATCGGATTTTAATCGAGAGTTAATCAAAGGATCCGTACGTGCTCAAAGACGTAAAAGCGTTACTTGGAAACTATTTCAAACAAATCTGCATTCCCGACTTTTTTTGGACAGAATAGACACAATTTTCTCCCCAATACTGAAAATTATGAATCAAATCTTTAGGATCGTTAGAAATTGGATAGGAAAAGGCGCAGAAGTGAAAACTTGGGATTACGAGGAAGACGAGTCACAAGAAGGAGAGGACAAGGCACAAGAAAGTGGGGACGGGGCACAAGAAAGGGAGGACGAGGCGGAGGCCGAAGCCGAAAAAAGGGAGAACGCGGAGGAGGAGCGACTAGAAATAGCAGAACTGTGGGATAGTACTCCGCATGCGCACGCAATAAGGGGTTATTTGTTACTCGCCCACTCAATTCTTAGAAAAAATATTGTATTACCCTCATTGATTATAGCCAAAAACTTGAGCCTTATTTTATTATTTCCATTTCAATTCCCCCAAAAATTCCCCGAGTGGTACAAAGATTGGGACGAAGATTGGAAGGCGCGGGGCAGAGAAATTCATGTTAACTGTACTCACAATGGCGTTCCAATATCCGAAACAGAATTTCCGCAAAATTGGTTAACAGACGGTATGCAGATAAAAATCCTCTTCCCTTTCCGTCTTCGGTATAGTTTTCAACTACGACCCCATCAGAAACGGAAAGATCCAATGCAAAAGAAAAGAAAAAAAGCAAAATCTTATTTTTTAACAACCTGGGGAATGGAAACGGAACGGCCTTTTGGTGCTCCCCGAGAAGAACCTCATCCTCTTGAACCTATTTATAAAGAATTTGAAAAACGAATTAGAGAAGCGAAAAAAAAAAGTTTTCAATTGTTAAAAAAAAAGGCAAAATGGATTCTAGATCCGTTTATCAAAATCAAACAACTTGAAAAAGGAAAGCTAAATAAAAAATTTGGAGTGAGGGAAGGGTATGAATTGAGTGAAATTCAAAATGATAAAAATTTTCTAATAAGGACTCAGATTTTGGATGAATCGGCTAGTCGAATTCAATCTATGGATTGGACAAAATCGTCACTTATAGAACAAAAAATAAAGGATCTGTCCGATAGGACAAGTACAATCAGAAATCAAATTGAAAAAATAACAAACGACAAGAAAACAAAATTTTTAATACCCAATAGAAATATTAGTCCGAGCGAGGCGAGTTTTGCTGAGAAAAGATTAGACTCCTCAAAAAACCTTTGGCAAATAGTAAAAAGAAGAAATGTGCGATTAATAAGGAAAGGGCCCGTTTTTTTGGTATTTTTCATTGAAAGTATTTTCTCTCAAATTCTCATTCGTATTTCGAACCGTAGTGTAGAAATGTGTCTTGAATTACTTCAATTCAAAAAAAGAATTCTTGATAGATCCAGTTACTTTAAGCAAACAAATCACGAAGGAATTGATGAAAATCCAATGAATTGGATTTCGACTATAAAAAAGAAGTTTAATAATATTGGTAATCAAAATTCAAAGACTTTTTATGATATAGTTTCCTTGTCCCAAGCATATGTATTTTACAAATTATCACAAAGACCAGGGATTTCCAAGTATCCCTTGAAATTTGTCCTTCAATATTCCCAAACATCTCTTTTTCTTAAAGAGGGAATAAAGAATTTTTTTGGAACACAAGGAATATTTCATTTCGAATCAAGGCCTAAAGAACATGGAAATGCGGAACTGACTGAATGGAAAAACTGGTTAAGCGGCCGCTATCAATATGATTTATCTCAGACTAGATTGTCTAAATTTATGTCGCAAAAGTGGCGAAATCGGATCAATCAAAGTCGTAAGGTTCAAAATCTAGACGTACCAAGTTTGGATTCCTATGAAAAAAACCAATTAATTATTTTTGAGAAACAAAAAGAAAAAGCAGCTTCATTATTGGTAAAAAAAAAAAAAGAGAAATTTAAAAAACATTACAAATATGATCTTTTATCACATAAATATCTTAATTATGGAGAAAGAAAGGATTTTTCTATTTATAGATTGCCGTTCCAAGGAAATGAAGCTCAAGGGATTCCCTCGAAGTACATCACGTATAAACCTGATTTTTTTTCTATCCGGAGATATACTCGAAAAAATTCGAATAGAAAATATTTGGATTGGCAAATCATCTGTTTTAAAAAGACGAGACATATTGAGACCTGGATCAATAAAAAAACTAAGATTGCGACTCATTATTCTCCAATAATTAATACAATTGAAAAAAAAGATCTTTTTTATTACGCGATTCATAAACAATTCAAGTCATCCCAAAACAACAATGAATCCCAAAACAACAATGAATCCCAAAACAACAATGAATCCCAAAACAAAAAAAAAAACCATCTTTTTGACTGGATGGGAATGAATAAAGCAAGACTAACTCAAACTCAGCGCAGTAAGAAACCCATTTATGAAAAATATGGGATGAACCCATGGATCATACCAATCAAATTACTTCTTTTTGAGTTTAATAACAATCAAAACATCCGTGATAGTCGTGAAAAAAAAAATACCAAAGAAAAAGAAAAAAAGGATCTTGAATTAGAGAATCAAAATCAAGAAGAAAAAAAACCGACTGGCCAAGAAAATCCGAGATTAAACCTACCAAACCAAGGGAAGCCTAACTCAAATCAACCAAATCAACAACAAGATGTTAACCAAGAGTCTGGCGCATCAGACATTGAAAACGATAAAAAGAAGAAAAAGAAAGGGAAGAAGAAGTGGAAACCGCCAACCGACCTAGACATCTTCCTGAAAAAGAAAAATTACGTGTTGACATGGACCAATTTTTTTGAGGAAAATTTAATAACTGCTATCGATATCTCTAGTTTCCTGCTTCGGATGAGAGATCCAAAGGAACTGGCTATATCCTTTTTTCGAAGGAAAGAAATGCCTCTGTGGATTCTAAAGTATTATAAACCTAAACCTAAACTTACTCTGGAAAGTGAATCTGAACTTACTCTGGAAAGTGAATCTGAACTTACTCTGGAAAGTGAATCTGAACTTACTCTGGAAAGTGAATCTGAACTTACTCTGGAAAGTGAATCTGAACCTACTCTGGAAAGTGAATCTGAACTTACTCTGGAAAGTGAACCTGAACTTACTCTGGAAAGTGAACTTAAACCTACTCTAGAAAGTGAACTTAAGCCTACTCTGGACAGTGAACCTGAACTTCCAATTCTAGCTCCTAAAGCGCTAAACAGTGGAGAAATACTAATCAAACTAGTTCATAGACCTAGAAAATGGAATGGGCCAGTAATTATGTATCAAACCATAGCTATTTCACTGATCTCTAAGAATAAACATCCAATTACTATTAATAGAAAAACGAATCGAAAATGCCAAAAAAAACAAAATGTTGATAGGAATGATTTTTCTGAATTCATTAGAAAAACAAAACAGGAACAGATGGTTGGGAATATAGATGAAAATCGTTCTGATTTGCTTGTTCCTGAAAACATTTCATCTCCTAGACGTCGTAGAGAATTGCGAATTCTACTTTGTTTAAATTCCGGGAAGGGAAATATGGATGTTATAGGTAAAAAGAAAGTATTTTGCAACGAGAACAACGTAAAAAACTATAGTCCACTTTTCGCTAATAGCAAGCATCTTGATATAGAGACAACTCAATTCATTAAATTGAAATTGTTTCTTTGGCCGAATTACCGATTAGAAGATTTAGCTTGTATGAATCGCTATTGGTTTGATACTAGTAATGGTAGCCGTTTCAGTATGTTAAGGATACAGATGTATCCACGCTTGAGAATTCGTTGATGATAGATTTATCATAAGATATCTTTCTAAAAATGTGAACTCGAGGTAGTCCTTCTATGAAAACTTGCAACTTACCCTCTCTTTTTGTGACTTTAGTGGGCCTAGTAGTTCCGACAATGGCTTTATTATCATCTATTCATCTTCTAAAGAGTCTCTCGATCCCATGGAAGCAAATCTCATCAATTTCTTTCAAGGCCCGCACTTGATCAGAATATCTATTTGTAAAATTGGGTCGAAGATACGGCTTCTCCTCCGAACACATACATAAGAGCTCTTTTCTTTCTTATGTATGTGAAACCTGGTAGATATGGGTTTTGTGGGTGGAGAACTATGCGTCTACTATGCATAGACGAATCCAATTTCAAATTGGATTGATGATTAATTTCATCAACAGTAGTGTGTATTGTAGACCAAATGAAACTGACATTCTTTTTGTCAAATGCCTATCTGTAATCTGTAGAAACGAAAAAGAAATGAGGGAGCACAATGAGTAACAAGAAGACCAGACCCAATCGATGGGATAGATGGATAGAAATCCTTTTTCTCGGTTTCGAGGTAACCCAACTTATTTTGGCCTGTTTTACATTTGCCTGGGGCGCCATGCGGCTTTGGCAGTTCTGTCGCAAACCCTAATAGAATAGGGGTATTGCGTCCAAGTTGAGTCTTTACCCAGTTGATTTTGTTTCTTTTTTGACGTATAATTGAAAAAATAAGTCACGTCCCAAAGGACACATAATTTCTCTATTCTATAGGATTGAATTAAACTACATTAAATATGGGATCCGGAGGCATCCCGAACTTAACTAAAATGAAAAAAGACCCGAGCAAGGATTGGTTAACCTTTATATGGAACTTTTGTGTCATTGCAACGATAGGTGTCACCATTAGTTTTCTCTCTATTTGGTCAGGGCTGGGGCTGAGGGGTTTCTTTCGCAATCCTCCGTCACCGAAACGACCGGACAGCGCAACATCATGTCCGTTAGAAGGGCCAGAGGAACAAGAGACTCTCCCAGAACCTGAAGAAAAACCTGAAATGGAACCAGCCGAAGAGGACACTTCGGCTGCATTGGGAGGGGTCACTCACGCTGCATTGGAAACGGTCTCCGAAGAAATCGATCCTTCTTCGGTTTCAGACGAAGAAGAATTTGACCCTACCAACCAGAGAAGAACCAGAATTCTCTGGGAGATTGACAGAACAAAGCAGCGCATTTCCGACAAAGAAACCCAAAAATTTCTGAGTTGGGATAGAACCTCTGCTCTGCATGACTTCTTCGATTATGCGCGGAAAGAGCTCGGGGAAACGTCCGAACAACTAGAAGCGGAAACGCAGAAAAAATTAGCTGCGGAAATTGCCCTACGGAATAGGTATAACAGATCGATTCGTGGCTTGGAGAACACACTCCAAACCTTGGAAGATGATCTTGCTACCCTAGAAAAGAACCGAGCTACGAATACCCTAGAGGATGCTTCCCCAGCAGGAAGCCATGCAGCTTCCCCAGCGAGAAGTCGTGCAGCTTCCCCAGCAAGAAGCCGTGCATCTTCCCCAGTTAGAATCCGTCTTGGACCAGACGGGCTCCGCGTCAGTTCCAGGAGTATCGAAATCCCCAGGATTGGGTCTCCCGGTCCTTCAGATTCCGAAATTCCTCGGATTGAGGACGGAAAAAAGTAATCCATCACTGACGCAATACACCAGTGGTGGATCGCTCTTTTTGTGGCTTGCCGAGTAGTTCCGACAATGGCTTTATTATCATCTATTCATCTTCAAAGGAGTCTCTCGATCCGATGGAAGCAAATCTCATCAATTTCTTTCAAGACCCGCACTTGATCCGAATATCTATTTGTAAAATTGGGTCGAAGATACGGCTTCTCCTCCGAACACATATATAAGAGCTCTTTTCTTTCTTATGTATGTGAAACCTGGGGCGCCATGCGGCTTTGGCAGTTCTGTCGCAAACCCTAATAGAATAGGGGTATTGCGTCCAAGTGGAGTGTTTACCCAGTTGATTTTGTTTCTTTTTTGCCGTATAATTGAAAAAAATAAGTCACGTCCCAAAGGACATAAAAAAGAGAATTTCTCTATAGATTATTTCTCTATTCTAAAGATTCTTTCTCTATTCTGATTATTTCTCTATTCTATAGGATTAAATTAAAATATATAAAATATGGGATCCGGAGGCATCCCGAACTTAGATCAAATGAAAAAAGACCCGAGCGGTGACTGGTTAACATTTCTGTGGAACTTTTGTGTCATTGCAACGATAGGTGTCACCATTAGTTTTATCTCTATTTGCTCAGGGCTGGGGCTGAGGGGTTTCTTTCGCAATCCTCCGTTACCGAAACGACCGGACAGCGCGACATCATGTCCGCTAGAACGGCCAGCGGAAAAAGAGACTCTCCCAGAACCTGAAGCACAACCTGAAATAGAAACAGATGAGGTCACTTACACTGCATTGCGAGGGGACACTGCCGGAATCGATACAATCGAGAATGACGACGGCGAACTACAAGGAGGCACTTTCCCTGCATTGAGGGGAATCGCCGACGAAACCCGCGAAATCCATTCTTGTTCTGAAATAGGACAATCCGACCTTATCATACACAAAATGCGTGAAATACTAGAAACTATGATTGACCAAAAAAAAGCAGCAATAACTAGAAGTTTTAAGAGGACCGCGTATCTGAATCAATTCTTCGATTCTGCGCGGAAAATCTATGGGTACAGCGAAGAAGCAATCAAAAACCATTCAACCTATTCCAATAAGGAAATAACCCTCCGGAATAGGGATAGGGAGTCGATTCTTTTCTTTCAGAACGAAATACGACAGTTAAACAATGAACTCGCTACCCTGGAAGCACCTTCCCCAGCTCGAACGTTATCTGGCCCACTTGATAGTGTGTCAGAAAAAGACTCAGAGATGGATTCGGCGTCATTGGTAGATGGATCTGAAACCCGAAATCCAAGTGCGGGCTACCTAACTCTGTCACAAAGGTCTTCAAGTGCATTGTCATTATTAACTGGATTTGACACTGACCCGAGCACTGAAGTTTCCAAACTGGAAGCGCTCGAACAAATGGATGAAAAATGGATCCTCACAAAAGCTATAACTTGTCCAAGACGACTGAGAGAGCGGAAGCTGCGTCGTGCGCGAGAGCCTTTGCGGGCCTTTTATTCCTCCCGAAATCCAAGGAAAAATCCTCCTAGGATTAGGAATAGGAAGACCGATTCTTATGATTCTCGAAGTTTGCAGAGTCCCATCAGAAGGAGTATCATGAGTAAGGAATTTCCCGATTCTTCTGATTCGGGAAGTTTGTAGATTCCCATGCGTGATGAAATACCGAACTAGTAATAGTTCGGTATTAATGGGCAACGAGCGGAGAATACTCTCAGGAAACATGTTTTACCCTCCTCTACGAAGAATAGGGCACTGAATCTCCGAGTCCTTACGATTCTGAAATTGGAATGGAACAGAAATATCATTTGATTTGTCGATCCTCAAAAAACGAACTAAGCAAAGTTGTGGCAGTGAGTGAGAAATGGGAAATTCATGGAAAATTACAATCCCCACCGCGTAATAGTGCACCTACACGGCTTCATCGACATTGTTTTTCGACCGGAAGCGCGAGAGCTAACTATCGATACTTTGGGTTATCCGGGCACATACTGCGTGAAATGGTTCATACCTGTTTGTGGCCAGGGGCAACACGATCAAGTTGGTAAGGATCCAAATATGCTTTCATGTTTTTATTGATTTCTCTGATCCATGATGCTAGAGGGTCCCTTGACCATTCTATATGTATAAATGGGCTATTATAGTATAGGGTCAAGGGGCACACCCAAACCTTCGTTGTCTAGTAGTTATCAGTTCTTTCATAGCGGAGTAGAGCAGCTTGGTAACTCGCAAGGCTCATAACCTTGAGGTCACGGGTTCAAATCCTGTCTAGTTCTAGTAGGACTATGTCTTCTGGTCCTTCCGATTCCGAAATTCCTCGGATTGGGGCAGGAGAAGATAAATCGTCCAGTGAAGCAATACACCACTGGTGTATTGCTCTTTTTGTGTCTTGCCTAGTAGTTTCACCAATGCAATGGCTTCTGTCTCATCGTCATCTCTTCTTTCTTCTTCAAACGAAGAAGAGTCTCTCGATACGATGGAAACAAATCTCATCGATTTCGTTCCAGACGTGCACTTGATCAGAATATGGATTTGTGAAATAGGGTTGAAAAGCCAGTTTCCTCCGAACACATACATAAGAGCTCTTCTCTTTCTTATGATGGTATAGATATATCATGTTCTTTCGTTCTTTTTCGTTCTTTATAGAAAGAAAAAGCCGTTTTCAGGCTCACGTCTCCTCTGATCTGATTCTTTCTAACCTCAAGAAAACAAATTACCGCGGGAAAAACTCATAATAACGTAAAAACTAAATAAATAGTTAATGGGTCGGTATAGGACCAGAGTATTACCTTTGAAACAATGAATTAGGTTTCTTCTTCCAGAGAGTCAGTTTCCTCGGAATGATGGTCCATTTTTTTGGTATCGACTCATTAAGTACCAATCCAATTAAGTAACCGCATTGTGGTAGGTGTATTGCTCTTTTTGTGCCTTTAGTAGGCCTAGTAGTTCCGGCAATGACTTCATTATCATCTATTCATCTTCCAAAGAGTCTCTCGATCCGATGGAAGCAAATCTCAGCGATTTCGTTCAAGACCTGCACTTGATCAGAATATCGATTTGTGAAATCGGATTGAAGCGCCCGTTTACGCTAGTTGACATTTATACTGTTACGCGTTATCATGCTAACAAGTTATAAAAAGTAGAACCTATACTACTAAAGGATTCTCCAGAAAAAGGCAGGGAGGCCTTAAAAACAAATGCGAAATAAGCGACCGAATTGGCTAGAATTGCTGGTTCAATTTGTAGTAGTGACGGGTACATTGATGCAGTTTTTGGGGTTCTTCCTAAGAGGGCCATTTTCTGCGCCCCAACCACCGTATAGTGGGTATTTAAGTCCGCTGAAAAGGCCTTCGAAAAAGGATACGCTATCGGCAGAGGCTTCTACTTCAACTCAGCAACTCGCGGATACTGAAATTCAAGTGCTAGAATGCAAAAAGATATTTCATGATAAAAAAAATCACATAAAATATTTTCGAATAGTCATAAAACAAAATAATCAAATAAGATCCTTTCGAGTAGTCATAAAAACTCGAAGCTCGAACGCCGATACGAGAGAATGAAGGGGCTCGGCAACCCCAAAATCGCAACTGGACCAAATTCATTCGAAGATCCGGGAAGAACATCATTTCCGGGCAACCCAATTTGATAAGATAAAGTGCTTAGAAAAAGAAATTTCCATGTTAGAAGCTCGAATCAACGGTGAAGCAATACACCACTGGTGTATTGCTCTTTTTGTGCCTTTCTTTAGTGGGCCTAGTAGTTCCGCCAATGCAATGGCTTCTTTCTCATCTATTCATCTTCATCTCTTCTTCTTCAAAAGAGGAAGAGTCTCTCGATCCGATGGAAGCAAATCTCATCGATTTCTTTCAAGACCTGCACTTTTGTGCAAGACTGCTTGGGAATCTATGGGATTTTCACCAAGGTTCTCTTTTGGTTACGCTTGTTGATTTCCCAAGCTCAAGCTCTGGTAAGGATGTTTGTTTGACAACAAGGCGCGATCTTTAATGTCGATATTCGGGTCCTTGAATGCGTTTTGGGGCGTTGGTTTTTTTCCACGAAACCGAAGCCTCCGGAGCCTCCAGCAAATCTGATTCCTCCGGCTTCGGAAATGCAAGAGCTTCGAATCCCTCCGCAGGAACAGTCAAATTCCCGGGGTTCAATCACCCTGCGGCTCCACAAGGAAGCCGAAAAAGGCGCGTCGGCTCACTGCGCCAGGAGAAGGAGAATCCAGCGCTGCGGGGCAGGACGAGAGCTCCCCGGAGACCCCGGACGAGCTATAGTGGAACTAAGTATTTAGGGGGAATTCGAAAACCTCTCTTACGAGATAGATTCGACTGAGGGTTCGGATAGAAAGGTACCAATCAGTAGGAATTCTTCGTTCGTCGGATATTGTATGTTGTAAAAATGTAAAAAAGGTTCCCCTAAAATCAAAAAGAACCTATCCCATTTTTTACCTAGGAATATTCTATGCGAGGTACGCGTATCTCTATTGTATGTTATCAAGCAAGTATCATCTAGGGAATAAAGAGAATAAAATAAAAAGAATAATCCGAACAATACATGTCTTTCACATTCAACTCTAAACAATGAGCAACCTCCTCATTTTTGAATGGCGGTTCCAAAGAAACGTACTTCTCTGGCAAAAAAGCGTATTCGTAAAAATATTTGGAAAAGAAAGGGGTATTGGGCAGCGAGAAAAGCATTTTCATTAGCGAAATCTCTTTCTACCGGGAATGCGAAAAGTTTTTTGTACGACAAAAACAAAAAAAAAAAGAACCAAGTCTTGGAAGAATCTGAATCAATATGACTCCCTGAATTGTATTGTCAGTTCTAAAATGAAGGATTCGCATTAACTCATATTTTTCTTTTCAACGGATCAATACGAGACGGGACTGGTTATTGCGGTATGCAGAATAAGAAGTCCTCCGCTTACTGTATTCGTCAATTTTTTGACGAAGTAGTGAAGGACAAGATACAAAGTTTTCGCTTTCTTTTGAGTAGGTTTTTCTAATTTGTGAGATGGGAGTTGTCATTTTCCTCATCGCTTCACTTTTCATAATACACTAACTAAAAGAAAAGTCTTCTTTTTCCTTTAGGAAGGAATTTTTTGGATTCTATATTCCTAATATATAGTCCAAATAAGGGTCCTATATTTGGGCTGTGGAATTCATCAAGATCTATATCCATATATAGATCTTGAGAGCTTTCTTTTCTTTAGAAATATAGAATCTTTTTTTTTTTTTTTGAAGTATGCTAAAATTCCGAGAAAGATTGAAAACTTTGAGTTCTAGGCCTGGATAGAGGACAGAACTATCTAGTTCCAACTGCTGCATTTCCATTCCAGGCGAAGTGAAACCAATAGAAAGCTCTTTATGAAAGTGAAACCTAACACCCTACGATCCCACACTACTAATGATTGTTGAACGTTCAATTAGTAATTTAAACGAGTGTTTTTTCATTGATTGTCAGATTCCCTAAAAAAGATTTGATTGAATTGACTCCTTAGAATCTTGACGATTGAATAGGGATGGGCTATTATGTTTTTGAGTAAGCCGCTATGGTGAAATTGGTAGACACGCTGCTCTTAGGAAGCAGTGCTAGAGCATCTCGGTTCGAGTCCGAGTAGCGGCATCTTCGAAAAGAGATACAATAAATCCTATAATGAATAATGAATGGAATTACGTATTTCCATTCTAGTCTTGAAGGAGCCCCCTTTTCTTTTTTATTTTAGGATTTGTTTATGATATTCTCGACTTTACAACATATATTCACTCACATTTCTTTTTCGATCGTTTCAATTGTAATTAGTATTTATTTACTAACCTTATTATTAGTCTATGAAACGCTAGGACTCTATAATTCGTCAGAAAAAGGCATGATAGCGACCTTTTTCTGTATAACAGGATTGTTAGTTACTCGTTGGATTTCTTCGGGACATTTCCCCTTAAGTGATTTATATGAATCAGTAATGTTTCTTTCGTGGGGTTTTTCAATTATTCATATGGTTCCACATTTTAGGAACCAAAAAACCCATTTAAGCGCAATAACCGCGCCAAGTACTATTTTGACTCAAGGCTTTGTTACTTCAGGTCTTTTCGCAGAAATGCATCAATCCACAATATTAGTACCTGCTCTCCAATCTCAGTGGTTAATGATGCACGTAAGTATGATGGTATTGAGCTATGCAGCTCTTTTATGCGGCTCGTTATTCTCCGTAGCGCTTCTAGTCATTACATTTCGAACACGCATAGATATTTTTGGCAAAAGAAATCATTTATTAACAGGGTCATTTGTTTTTGATGAAATCCAATACGCAAATGAAAGAGGCAGTGTTTTACGAAACACTTTTTTTCTTTCATTTAGAAATTATCACATGTATCAGTTGATTCAGCAATTGGATCGTTGGAGTTATCGTGTCATTAGTCTAGGGTTTCTCTTTTTAACCATCGGTATTCTTTCGGGCGCGGTATGGGCTAATGAGGCATGGGGGTCATATTGGAATTGGGATCCCAAGGAAACTTGGGCATTTATTACTTGGACCCTATTTGGAATTTATTTACATATGAGAACAAATCAAAATGTTCAAGGCACGAATTCCGCAATTGTGGCTTCTCTTGGGTTTCTTATAATTTGGATATGTTATTTTGGGGTTAATCTATTAGGAATAGGATTACATAGTTATGGCTCATTCACATTAACATCGAATTGAAGAAGTGACCCAATCTAGAGGAACATAGTCTGAAGTTTGTTTGAGTTTTTTAGAACCATTTGAATCACTCAAATGGTTCTAAAATCGAAAAAACCCCACACGTATCTGATTTGAATGGACTTCATTTTCTTTTTCCTTAAGATAAGGAAAAAGAAGACTTATTTGTTTTTCATTGTCCAGCGAATGGTTTTCGAAATCATAGCATTATTTTCTATCTTATTCCTAAAAACTATCTTATCTATAAAAGTAATTAGATAGGATAGCTTCTACCTTGTCAACGGATAGTGAGAGAAGGAAATCCGGATAAATACCAATCCCTATTACAGGTAGAAAGATACAGATTGAAACAAAAAGTTCTCGTGGTCCAGAATCCAAAAAAAAAGAGTTTGGGGCGGGAAATTGCTTGTATCCATAGAACATCTGGCGTGACATAGATAATGAATAAATAGGAGTTACTATCATTCCAATTGCCATTACAAAAGTAATGAGTATTTTTGGCATTAAAAGAGATTTTGGACTGGTAATTATTCCAAAAAAGACTACCAATTCGGCAACAAAACCACTCATTCCCGGCAATGCAAGAGAAGCCATCGAGAAGCTACTGAACATTGTAAATATTTTAGGCATTGGGATAGCTATTCCGCCTATTTCGTCGAGATAAACAAGACGTATTCTATCGTAACTCGTTCCTGCCAAGAAAAAAAGCGCACCACCAATAAATCCGTGAGAAATGATTTGTAAAATGGCTCCATTTAGTCCTGTATCGGTTATAGAACCAATTCCTAGAATTGTAAAACCCATATGAGATACAGAAGAATAGGCTATTCTCTTTTTTAAATTGCGTTGGCCAAGAGATGTTGAAGCTGCATAGATTATTTGAACTGTACCTAGTATCATCAACCAAGGGGAAAATATAGAATGAGCGTGGGGTAAGAATTCCATATTGATCCGAACCAATCCATACGCTCCCATTTTTAATAAGATTCCGGCTAGAAGCATACACGTACTGTAATGTGCCTCCCCATGGGTATCTGGTAACCATGTATGTAAGGGTATAATCGGTGATTTGACAGCATAAGTAATAAGAAATCCACAATAGAATAGTATTTCCAATGCCACCGGATACGATTGATTCGCTGAGGTTTCAAAATGTAAGGTTGCTTCGTTGGAACCATAGAAACCCATGCCCAGAACTCCCATTAATAGAAAAACAGAACCCCCCGCAGTGTACAAAAGAAACTTGGTAGCTGAGTACAAACGTTTCTTTCCTCCCCACATGGATAGAAGTAGGTAAACAGGAATTAATTCGAACTCCCACATGATAAAAAAAAGTAAAAGATCTCGAGAAGAAAATGATCCTATTTGGCCGCTGTACATTGCTAACATCAGGAAATGGAACAATCGTGAATCCCGAGTCACTGGCCAAGCCGCTAAAGTCGCTAAAGTAGTGATGAATCCCGTCAGGAAAATGGGTCCTATGGAAATTCCATCGATTCCGAGTCTCCAGTGAAAATCAAAAAAATGGATCCATCTAAAATCCTGTTCTAATTGGATTAAGGGATCGTCAAATTGGAAATGATAACAGAATGCATAGGTCGTTAGAAGTAGGTCTATTGTGCATATACAGAGAGTATACCACCTAATCATCTTATTTCCCCTATGAGGAAAAAAGAAAATGAAAGAACCCGCAGATATCGGAAAAATCACAATTATTGTTAACCAAGGAAAAGAATTCGTGGTAAAGACAAGATACACTTTGACCAAAAAACCCGTGCTCGAAATAATCTTTTTGATCGAGTACGGGTTTTTGTCGGTAAGGAGAAAAAACTGGGGTCAAGTAGAGTTTTCTAGAACGTATCAATAAGCTAGCCCCATACTTCGCGTTGTCTCATGCCATAAATAAACCCGGACACTCAAGAAATCTGTTGGACAAGCGGATTCACACCTCTTACAACCTACACAGTCTTCGGTTCTTGGGGCGGAAGCAATTTGCTTAGCTTTACATCCGTCCCAAGGTATCATTTCTAATACATCTGTGGGGCAGGCTCGCACACATTGAGTACACCCTATACATGTATCATAAATCTTTACTGAATGTGACATGGTATCTATCCACTTTTTGAACGTCATAAATTTTCGATCTAGTAAAATCATAAAGGAATCATATATGATAGACACCAGACGAATCGCGGGTTTACCAGAATCGATTTCGAATCAATCTATTTCTGGATCTGCTCATGATAGCGGTCCAAGATACTTTGATTGATTACGTTTTAGCAAACATGGGCCTATAGTTTGGTTCTATCGTACATACCAATTTGAATTGATGAATATTCTATTCAGTATTTTGATGATTACCGCTATTTATTCAGCAAGTTCGATTGATTGATACGAGTGGATTTTCTGTTACGATGAATTGACGAAACAATAGCCGGTCCAATAGCGGCTTCAGCGCCTGCAATAGCTATCACAAAAATCGCGAAAATGTCTCCTTTTAATTGGCGACTATCAAAGAAATCAGAAAATGTTACGAAATTCAAATTAACCGCATTCAGTAGAAGCTCCAGACACATAAGTGCTCTAACCATATTTCGACTTGTGATCAATCCATAAATACCGATAGAAAATAAAAAGGCACTCAAAACAAGTTCATGTTCAAGCATCATTGACCAACCCCTCATCAATCTGGATTTATTTGCTTTCAATAGGAAAAAAAATGCCATCTTAATCCATTTTATTGATTCGAATCTCACAAGTCCCGAACAAAGGAAGGTATTGGTACTAGAATAGATTGAACTAAAACCATTTCCATTTTTTACATGATAAATACAAAAATAGAATTGAAGTGAAGGAAAATGGGTGTGATAAGAAGAAAGTCTGTTGAGAGGACAGAACTCTTTCATTCGAAGTCGTTCTTTTTATTACTGACGGGCCATAACAATTGCACCTATTAAGGCAACTAAAAGAATTATAGAAATGAGTTCAAAGGGAAGAAAAAAATCTGTTGATAAATGAGTCCCAATTTGTTGACCATTATTTACAAAATCCTGCTCTAAAATCTGGTTTGATCTTGTAGTCCAAATAAGACCGTACCATGAAGTATCTGGGACAGTAGTAATTAGCGAAACAAAAAGACTTGTACAAACCAGGGAAGTGACTCCTTCTCCAACGGTCCAAAGACCGAAATCCTTGTAATATTCTGAGTCATTCATGAACATCACAGCGAATACGATTAACACATTTATGGCCCCCACGTAAATAAGGAGCTGTGCAGCAGCTACAAAATGGGAATTCAATGGAATATGGAATAGGGATATACAAACCAGAACTAATCCCAAGGAAAAGGCAGAAAAAATGGGATTGGTAAGTAATACCACTCCCAGACCTCCTAATAGAAGAACCGATCCCAAAAATACTAAAAGAAAATCATGTATTGGTCCAGTGAAATCCATTCTATGTCAAATAATAGAGAAATAAGCTTAAATGGTTCATGATCTTTTTGACCAGACCGGGAAAAAATAGGTTACCCGACTCTTTTTAGGATACGCTCTGAATGGAATCCAATCCTAGGTTGGGGGTTGATATAGAAATTCTCTAGATCTATAATAAATATTATTCATTTAGAGAGATGTAGATTTCGAAAAAATCACGGATACGGATAATGTATTTGTGCAAGACATGATTCGGAGCAATGAATCTGAAATCCGCTGTTAGTTTTAGTTACTTATTCGCCGAGCAAAATGGAAGATTGGCTCCTTTAGTATTTAGTAATAGTAATCGGAAATTGGAGTCATTGGTAATCGAATCAAGGGGTTTACACATTTTTTAGTTGATTTGAGCCGAAGGCATAATGGTTCGAATTAAGGAATCTCCAATTACTGACATTGGTAACCGACCCAAGGCAATTTGATTATAATTCAATTCGTGACGATTATAAGTGGAAAGTTCATATTCCTCAGTCATTGATAAACAATTTGTTGGACAATACTCGACACAATTCCCACAAAATATACATATTCCAAAATCAATACTATAATTAAGTAATCGTTTCTTTCGAATTTCGGGTTCCAATCTCCAATCAACAGTGGGTAGATCTATAGGACATACACGAACACATACTTCACAAGCAACGCATTTATCAAATTCAAAGTGGATTCGACCGCGGAAACGCTCTGATGGAATCCATTTTTGATAGGGATATTGAATAGTTACAGGTAAACGACTCGTATGAGATAAGGTAATTATGAAACTTTGGCCAATATACCTTGCAGCTCTTACGGCTTGGTGACCATAATTCATGAACCCAGTTATCATAGGAAGCATATCATAAATCTCTATGAATAATTGAAATTTTCTTTCTCTTGTTTAAGAAAACTTAGGAATCGAAAATACAATGAATGTCTTATGTCTTTAGAGTGAAAGGAGTTGGGAAGAAGTTGTCAATAATAGATTCCCGAGAGAAATAGGTAAAAGAAATTTCCACCCAAGATTTAATAGTTGGTCCATTCTCATCCTAGGCAAAGTCCATCTTGTTGTGATAGAAATGAACAGGAACAAATAAGCTTTTGATAATGTAATCAAAATCCCAATTGTTGTTCCAAAGACTCCACTCAGTTCATTTATTCCGAAAAAATTAGGAATGAATAGGAATGGAATAGAGAGATTCCAACCACCCAAGTAAAGAACTGTTACAAATAATGAAGAGACTAGTAGATTTAGATAGGAAGCAACGTAAAATAAACCAAATTTGATACCCGAATATTCGGTTTGATAACCTGCTACTAATTCTTCCTCCGCTTCTGGTAAATCAAAAGGTAATCTTTCACATTCGGCTAGGGAAGAAATTAGAAAAACCGTAAATCCTATAGGTTGACGCCACAGATTCCAACCCCAAAAACCATATTTGGACTGTGCCTCAACTATTTCAACTGTACTTGAACTGTTAGATAATCATAGTCGATGATAACATCACTGCTGCCATCGCTAGTGCAGAACCGTACATGAGACTTTCACCTCATACGGCTCCTCGGTGGTCGTCATAAAAAAAATCTAAGGACCGGCTCGTTAGTATCTCGATATATTTGTCTCGATATATTTGTTGAGTAGATAGAGTAAAAATGGATCGAAGAGTCCCACATTATACCAATCCAATTCTGTCTGCTATAATAACAAAAAGGTGCTTCTGAATTGATCTCACCCTTTCTATTTCTAATGTATAGTTCTAATTTCAAAAAATGTAATTTCGCTTCGTTCAGTAATAACTGAATCCTTCAGTAATAACTGAATCCTTCAATAAAAAGAAAAAAAAAAACAAAGAAAATACTCATTGTATCAATTTCGACCCTTTTTCGATTACGAAAAAAGATTAGGCATTCCATTAGTTCATGAATCATGATACTAATTCTCTCGGTATGAATAGAGATAAAAAAATTCGGATTTTTCTTTTCTATTGCATATTTCTTTCGTTCCGGTTCTTCTTTCACATTTCATAGAAAAAGACAAGGAAGCTCTAAAAAAAAAGCAAAGGTTACTTCGTTTCTGATAGCCATTTCTTTAACTAATGGGTAGGAGCATACTCAGGATCGGGATCCTGGGGAAGTACTGCTTGATCGTTTCTACTAACTTAAAGCCCCCACCCCAATTCCTTTTATGCGGAGAGACCTATTTAGGTAACTTAGATTATCTCCATTACGAATCCATTATGTACCTTAGTATTCCTAACCGCCCACTCATTTTTGCCCAACCCCCATTATGACAGACAATAGTGAAAACTCCATAGAGTTGCTCTTTTCTAACCGCGTCAAACCATGATTGCTAATCAACAAATCTTGGGGTCATTTATTCTGCTTATGAATGCTTAACTCTTGCACATAGGGAATGAGACTTCATCTTTTTACTGCAAATTTATAAGCTGTTTTGTTTCACTCATAGAACTTATCTTATTGCGTTCATTATCCGGAATGATGAATCAAAAAATGAAGATATTTACTCAATCCATTTCACTCCTTTCTTTCCTAGAAATAAAAGAAATAGGTAACAGCTCATGTCCAAACGAATCGCACGTAGAGATATGGATAAAACACATGGAGTTAATGGTATTTCATAACTAATCGATTGAGCAGCAGCTCGTAGACCACCTAAAAAGGAATATTTATTATTCGAACCATATCCTGACATAAGAAGTCCAAAAGGAGCAAGACTTGAAATGGCAATCCATAAAAAAACACCTATACTGAGATCCGCTAGAACAAGCCGGTAGCTAAAAGGAATTACTGAATAACTTAGTAAAATGGATATAACTGCTATGGACGGTCCGAGACTAAATAAACGAATATCTCCTCTAGATGGGAGAAGATCCTCTTTCAAAAGTAGTTTTGTCCCGTCGGCTAGAGCTTGAAGAATTCCAAAAGGACCTGCATACTCAGGTCCCATACGTTGTTGTACTCCTGCAGATATTTTTCTTTCTAACCACACAATTATGAATATCCCTATTGTGATTCCAAATAGAGGAATAAAAATAGGTACAAGCAAGTGTGTGAGCCCATACACCGCTTTTAAGGATTCCAATCGAGAAAAAGAATTAATAGCCCGTACTTCCGTTGTATCAATTAGCATTTCAACGATCAACTTCTCCCATAATGATATCTATACTCCCTAGTATCGTCATAATATCCGCCAATTTCATTCTTTTAACTAGCTGAGGAAGAATTTGCAAATTGAGAAAACCCGGTGGACGAATTTTCCATCTCCAGGGAAAAAGACTCTGATCCCCTATCAGAAAAATTCCTAATTCTCCCTTTGGAGCCTCCACTCTCATATAAAGCTCTTGTTTCAACAATTCAAAAGCTGGAGATGGTTTTTTACTAATGAATCGATATTCAAAATCATTCCACTCTGAATCCCTTTCTCCGCCAAAGCGCCGGACTTCTAAATTCTCATAGGGCCCCCCAGGAAGTCCTTCGAGAGCTTGTTGAATCATTTTTATGGATTCCATCATTTCACTGATTCGGACGAAATAACGGGCTAATGAATCCCCCTCTTTTTGCCATTGTACTTCCCAATCCAATTCATCATAACACTCATAATGATCAATTTGACGAAGATCCCATTGGAGTCCGGAAGCCCGTAGCATTGGCCCAGATAAACCCCAATTTATGGCTTCCTCCCCACTAACAATGCCCACTCCTTCAACTCGGCCCAAAAAAATAGGATTCTGCGTAATAAGCTTTTGATATTCAGCAATTCCTGTTAAAAAATACTCACAGAAATCCAAACATTTATCTACCCAACCATGAGGTAAATCAGCAGCGATTCCTCCGATACGAAAATAATTATGCATCAGTCGCATACCTGTGGCAGCTTCGAATAGATCATATATCAATTCTCTCTCTCTGAAAATATAGAAGAAAGGCGTCTGCCCACCAATATCCGCCATAAAAGGGCCGAGCCATAACAGATGAGAAGCTATGCGACTCAATTCCAACATAATGACTCTGATATAGCTAGCTCTTTTAGGTACTTGAATATTTCCCAAACGTTCTGGGGCGTTTACTGTTATTGCCTCTGTAAACATAGTAGCTAAATAATCCCAACGTGTTACATAAGGTAGATATTGTATAATTGTTCGGTTTTCCGCAATTTTTTCCATCCCTCTGTGTAAATAACCCAATATAGGTTCACAGTAAATAACATTTTCACCGTCGAGAGTAATGATAAGGCGAAGAACGCCATGCATTGATGGGTGATGAGGACCCATATTGACTATCATGAGGTCTTTTTTTGTAGTCGGTACATTCATATGCGTTTTCCCCGATTCAGGCTCAGTATTCTATGAATTGCTGAAAACTAAATAAAGTTCATCAAAATTCAAGCTCTGAAAAATCAAATAATGCTACTGCCACTAAGGGCTCTTCCAATTAACTTATCATTTAACTTAACGAGTTTTAAACTCCCGAATATCCAACTGATCTATTAATTCTTTATAACGTACTCTATTTTTATTTGACAAATACGTCAGCAACCGTTGACGTTTTCCCAGAGTTTTTTGTAGACCTCTCTGAGATAAATAATCTTTTTTGTGTAATTTCAAATGTGAAGTGACTTTCTTTAGTTTATTCGTGAAACTGAATACTTGAAATTCAACAGACCCCTTGTTTTCGTTTTCTTCTTGCGAAATACCGGAAATAAATGTATTTTTTACCATAAAAAAAGTCCTTCTCCCTCCCCCATTTCTTTTTCGTTTCTACAGATTACAGATAGGCATTTGACCAATCAATAAAAATAATGACATTCATTTTCATTTAATACACACTACTGTTGATTGAATTAATAATCAATCCAATTTCAAATTGGATTCGTCTATGCATAGTAACGTAGAGTTCTCCACCCACAAAACCCATATCCCCTAGGTTTCACATACATAAGAAAGAAAAAAGCTCTTATGTATGTGTTCGGAGGAGAAGCCGTATCTTCGACCCAATTTTACAAATAGATATTCTGATCAAGTGCGGGCCTTGAAAGAAATTGATGAGATTTGCTTCCATGGGATCGAGAGACTCTTTAGAAGATGAATAGATGATAATAAAGCCATTGGCGGAACTACTCGGCAAGCCACAAAAAGAGCAATCCACCACTGGGGTATTGCGTCAGTGATGGATTCATTTTTTCCGTCCTCAATCCGAGGAATTTCGGAATCGGAAGGACCGGGAGACCTAATCCTCGGGATTTTGATACTCTTCGTAGAGCTGGAACTGACGCGGAGCCCTTGTGGTACAAGACGGATTCTAGCTGGGGAAGCTGCACGGCTTCTAGCTGGGGAAGCCGCTTCCAGGGTAGCTAGTTCATTTTCGAAGTTTCGTATTTGGTTCTGAAAGACAAGAATCGCCCTACTATGCCTATTCCGGAGGGATATTTCCTCAGCTAACTTCGGATAGTTGTCATGGTTTTGGATTTGTTCGTCCGTGTCCCCGAACTCTTCCCGCCCATAATCGAAGAAGTCATGCAGAGCGGCGGTCCTATCCAAACTCATATGTATTTTTTTCTCTTTGTGGGAAATGCGCTTTTCTGTTATTTCAATTTCCCAGCGAAGTCTCATTTTTTTTGTGTGATGGGGTCGGATTCTTCTCTTTCAGAAGAAGAATCGATTTCTTAGGCGCCCCCACTCAATGCAGCATAAGTGCCCCCTCGCAGTTCGCCGTCTTTCTTCAGAGTCCCTAGGATTCTCGATTGTATCGATTCCGCCGGTGACCCCTCTCAATGCAGCGGAAGTTCCCCCTTCTGGTTCTATTTCTAGGTCCTGCTCCGGTTCTGGGAGCGTCTCTTGTTCTGCTGGCCCTTCTAACGGACACGATGTCGCGCTGTCCGGTCGTCTCGGTGACGGCGGATCGCTAAAAAAACCCCAAAGCCTCAGCCCTGACCAAATGGAGATAAAACTAACTGTTGCACCTAACGTTGCGACTATACAAAATTGGGCTAGAAATTCTAGCCACCCCGTTCTTGGTTTTTTTTGCATAGCAATCAACCTATAATAATAATAGAAATCGAATTCCGTCTGTTAAGAGTGATTTATTCAATGAGATAAGGGAAGAAAGGAAGAATCTTTTTTGGTTAATTTCAAATGTGAAGTGACTTTTTTTTTCATTTTCGAACTTGTTTCAATTATACATCAAAAAAGAAACAAAATCAACTGGGTAAACACTCAACTTAGAGCCGAGATCCCAGGTTTGCAAAAGAAGTGCCAAAGGAAGATGACGCCCCAGGCAAATGTAAAACAGGCCAAAATCCGTTTTGTCACCTCGAAACAGAGAAAAAGCACCTCTGTCCATCTATCCCACCGATCTGGTCCTGTCTTCTTGTGACTCATTGCGGAACTTTCCCCCCCCCATTTCTTTTTCGTTTCTACAGATTACAGATAGGCATTTGACAAAAAGAATGACATTTTCATTTGGTATACAATACACACTACTGTTGATGAAATTAATCATCAATCCAATTTCAAATTGGATTCGTCTATGCATAGTAACGTAGAGTTCTCCACCCACAAAACCCATATCCCCAGGTTTCACATACATAAGAAAGAAAAGAGCTCCTATGTATGTGTTCGGAGGAGAAGCCGTATCTTCGACCCAATTTTACAAATAGATATTCTGATCAAGTGCAGGTCTTGAAAGAAATTGATGAGATTTGCTTCCATCGGATCGAGAGACTCTTTAGAAGATGAATAGATGATAATAAAGCCATTGGCGGAACTACTCGGCAAGCCACAAAAAGAGCAATCCACCACTGGTGTAGTGCGTCAGTGATGGATTCATTTTTTCCGTCCTCAATCCGAGGAATTTCGGAATCGGAAGGACCGGGAGACCCAATCCTCGGGATTTCGATACTCTTCGTAGAGCTGGAACTGACGCGGAGCCCTTGTGGTACAAGACGGATTCTAGCTGGGGAAGCTGCACGGCTTCTAGCTGGGGAAGCCGCTTCCAGGGTAGCTAGTTCATTTTCGAAGTTTCGTATTTGGTTCTGAAAGACAAGAATCGCCCTACTATGCCTATTCCGGAGGGATATTTCCTCAGCTAACTTCGGATAGTTGTCATGGTTTTGGATTTGTTCGTCCGTGTCCCCGAACTTTTCCCGCCTATAATCGAAGAAGTCATGCGGAGCGGCGGTCCTATCCAAACTCATACGGATTTTTTTCTCTTTGTGGGAAATGCGCTTTTCTGTTATTTCAATTTCCCAGAGAAGTCTGCTTTTTTTTTTGTGCGATGGGGTCGGATTCTTTTGAACCAGAAGAAGAATCGATTTCTTCGGCGACCCCACTCAATGCAGCGTAAGTGCCCCCTTGTAGTTCGCCGTCTGTTTTTTCTTCAGAGTCCCTAGGATTCTCGATTGTATCGATTCCCTCGGTGCCCCCTCTCAATGCAGCGTAAGTGCCCGCTTCTAGTTCTATTTCTAGGTCCTGCTCCGGTTCTGGGAGCGTCTCTTGTTCTGGCCCGTCTAACGGACATGATGTCGCGCTGTCCGGTCGTCTCGGTGACGGCGGATCGCTAAAAAAACCCCAAAGTCTCAGCCCGGACCAAATAGAGATAAAACTAAGTGTTGCACCGACCGTTATACAAAATTGGGCTAGAAATTCTAACCACCCATTTTTTGGTTTTTTTTGCATAGCAATCAACCTATAATAATAATAGAAATCGAATTCCGTCTGTTAAGAGTGATTTATTCAATGAGATAAGGGAAGAAAGGAAGAATCTTTTTTGGTTAATTTCAAATGTGAAGTGACTTTTTTTTTCATTTTCGAACTTGTTTCATTTATACATCAAAAAAGAAACAAAATCAACTGGGCAAACACTCAACTTAGAGCCGAGACCCCAGGTTTGCAAAAGAAGTGCCAAAGGAAGATGACGCCCCAGGCAAATGTGAAACTGGCCAAAATCACTTTAGTCACCACGAAGCAGTTTCTTTTTTTTCGTGTGAATTTTTTGGACTCTTTTTATTTTTTAATCTACTCTTTTAGTTGAAAGGTCGATTCCACCGGTTCCTTTGGCGCCCCCTCTCAATGCAGCGTAAGTGCCCCCTTTTGGTTACCCTTCAGGAGTCTCTTTTTCCGCTGGCCCTTCTAACGGACATGATATCGCGCTGTCCGGTCGTTTCGGTGAGGGCGGGTCACTAAAGAAACCCCAAAGCCTGAGCCCGGACCAAATGGAGACAAAACTAAGTGCTGTATCCACAGTCGCTACTATCACAAACTGGGCTAGAAATTCTAGCCACCACTTTTTTGGTTCCTTTTTCATTGTGATCTAAGTTAAGGGTGCCTCCGTACCCCATATATAAAATATATGGTATTAACCCTTTAAAAATAAAAAGAAAAAAGCGAAGAAACGAATGAGATAAATAATCTTTTTTGTGTAATTTCAAATGTGAAGTGACTTTCTTTAGTTTATTCGTGAAACTGAATACTTGAAATTCAACAGACCCCTTGTTTTCTTCTTGCGAAATAATGGAAAGAAATACATTTTTACCATAAAAAAAGTCCTTCTCCCTCCCCTATTTTTTTTTTCGTTTCTACAGATTACAGATATGGATTTGACCAATCAATAAAAATAATCACATTCATTTGGGAACTTGTATATATGATACTGCATAAAAGGAAAAATGGCAATTGGGGGAACCCAGATCTTGGATCCAATTTCATAAATCGATATTCTGATCAAGTGCAGGTCTTGAAAGAAATCGATGAGATTTGCTTCCATCGGATCGAGAGACTCTTCTTCTTTTGAAGAAGAAGAGATGAAGATGAGCCTTTCTACTTGGAATCTTTTCGAGAGGATGGGTCCCCTTTCCCTTTTGTGGAACTTTTATTCGTACTAACAAAAAAAAGGTCGAATGTCAACCGTGCAGAACTTGTATTCATACTAACGAGGAAAAGGGTAAATGTCAACCGGAGTAAACTGGGGCTTCGACCCGATTTCACAAATCCATATTCTGATCAAGTGCGGGTCTTGAAAGAAATCGATGAGATTTGCTTCCATCGGATCGAGAGACTCCTTTGAAGATGAATAGATGATAATGAAGCCATTGTCGGAACTACTAGGCAAGGCACAAAAAGAGCAATACACCAGTGGTTGGTGTATTGCTTCACCGGACGATTCCTCTTTTCCTGCCCCAATCCGAGGAATTTCTGAATCGGAAGGACCGGAAGAACTAGTCCTACCGGGAGACCCAATCCTACGGATTTCAGTGAGCTGGAACTCGCGCGGATCTGTTGTGGCACAGGACGCTGGGGAGGTTGCTTCCAGGGTAGGTATTTGAACTTCCACGTTCTTTATTTCGTCCTGACGGATAAGAATCCGTGCCCTATGATTGTTCTGGATGGACTCTTCCACAGCTAACCTAAGATAGTTCGGATCCCTCTCGATGTCTTCTTGGGAGAACCTAGACTGCCTCAGTGAATCGCCGAACTCCTCGATGGCTTTGGTGTCGGAATAAGTAGTTATAGTATTGAGTTGTTCTTTTTCTCTAATGAGAACTTTTTTTGCTCTAATTGTTCCTTGAATGAGGTTTTTGAATTCTAACGTCTGCAGTGTTTCATTAAGATCCTCGAGCCTATTGGTTCTTTGAGACCCCCTTGTTAATGAAGTGGAGGCCCCTGACGGTAGAGTCTCTTTTTCGACGGCCATTCCGGCGGATATGATGACCCACTGTTCGGTCTTTTAGGCGCAGGAGGTCCACTAAAGAAACCCCCAAGCTTGAGCCCGGACCAAACGCAGGCAAAACTATGTGCGGTACCCAAACTCGCTACTACGACAAACTGGGCCAAAAATTGTAGCCAGTTTAGTGGTTCTTTTTTTTATTATGATAGGAGGGTCCTCAGTACCCCATATATAAATTTGAAACCCTTTCGCGAGCATTTGCCTGCGGTATGGATTTCAGAAAATAAAAAAGATATGAAATTCCATAAAACAAAAAGACAAAGCGGAAATCTCCTTTACTACTTAGAATCCTTTTGTAGGATAGGTTCCGCTTTTAATAAATTATGCTCACTATAATGCATAAAGGAATAAATATCAACCGGAGTAAACTGGTGCTTCGACCCGATTTCACAAATCCATATTCTGATCAAGTGCAGGTCTGGAACGAAATCGATGAGATTTGTTTCCATCGTATCGAGAGACTCTTCTTCGTTTGAAGAAGAAAGAAGAGATGACGATGAGACAGAAGCCATTGCATTGGTGAAACTACTAGGCAAGACACAAAAAGAGCAATACACCAGTGGTGTATTGCTTCACTGGACGATTTATCTTCTCCTGCCCCAATCCGAGGAATTTCGGAATCGGAAGGACCAGAAGACATAGTCCTACTAGAACTAGACAGGATTTGAACCCGTGACCTCAAGGTTATGAGCCTTGCGAGTTACCAAGCTGCTCTACTCCGCTATGAAAGAACTGATAACTACTAGACAACGAAGGTTTGGGTGTGCCCCTTGACCCTATACTATAATAGCCCATTTATACATATAGAATGGTCAAGGGACCCTCTAGCATCATGGATCAGAGAAATCAATAAAAACATGAAAGCATATTTGGATCCTTACCAACTTGATCGTGTTGCCCCTGGCCACAAACAGGTATGAACCATTTCACGCAGTATGTGCCCGGATAACCCAAAGTATCGATAGTTAGCTCTCGCGCTTCCGGTCGAAAAACAATGTCGATGAAGCCGTGTAGGTGCACTATTACGCGGTGGGGATTGTAATTTTCCATGAATTTCCCATTTCTCACTCACTGCCACAACTTTGCTTAGTTCGTTTTTTGAGGATCGACAAATCAAATGATATTTCTGTTCCATTCCAATTTCAGAATCGTAAGGACTCGGAGATTCAGTGCCCTATTCTTCGTAGAGGAGGGTAAAACATGTTTCCTGAGAGTATTCTCCGCTCGTTGCCCATTAATACCGAACTATTACTAGTTCGGTATTTCATCACGCATGGGAATCTACAAACTTCCCGAATCAGAAGAATCGGGAAATTCCTTACTCATGATACTCCTTCTGATGGGACTCTGCAAACTTCGAGAATCATAAGAATCGGTCTTCCTATTCCTAATCCTAGGAGGATTTTTCCTTGGATTTCGGGAGGAATAAAAGGCCCGCAAAGGCTCTCGCGCACGACGCAGCTTCCGCTCTCTCAGTCGTCTTGGACAAGTTATAGCTTTTGTGAGGATCCATTTTTCATCCATTTGTTCGAGCGCTTCCAGTTTGGAAACTTCAGTGCTCGGGTCAGTGTCAAATCCAGTTAATAATGACAATGCACTTGAAGACCTTTGTGACAGAGTTAGGTAGCCCGCACTTGGATTTCGGGTTTCAGATCCATCTACCAATGACGCCGAATCCATCTCTGAGTCTTTTTCTGACACACTATCAAGTGGGCCAGATAACGTTCGAGCTGGGGAAGGTGCTTCCAGGGTAGCGAGTTCATTGTTTAACTGTCGTATTTCGTTCTGAAAGAAAAGAATCGACTCCCTATCCCTATTCCGGAGGGTTATTTCCTTATTGGAATAGGTTGAATGGTTTTTGATTGCTTCTTCGCTGTACCCATAGATTTTCCGCGCAGAATCGAAGAATTGATTCAGATACGCGGTCCTCTTAAAACTTCTAGTTATTGCTGCTTTTTTTTGGTCAATCATAGTTTCTAGTATTTCACGCATTTTGTGTATGATAAGGTCGGATTGTCCTATTTCAGAACAAGAATGGATTTCGCGGGTTTCGTCGGCGATTCCCCTCAATGCAGGGAAAGTGCCTCCTTGTAGTTCGCCGTCGTCATTCTCGATTGTATCGATTCCGGCAGTGTCCCCTCGCAATGCAGTGTAAGTGACCTCATCTGTTTCTATTTCAGGTTGTGCTTCAGGTTCTGGGAGAGTCTCTTTTTCCGCTGGCCGTTCTAGCGGACATGATGTCGCGCTGTCCGGTCGTTTCGGTAACGGAGGATTGCGAAAGAAACCCCTCAGCCCCAGCCCTGAGCAAATAGAGATAAAACTAATGGTGACACCTATCGTTGCAATGACACAAAAGTTCCACAGAAATGTTAACCAGTCACCGCTCGGGTCTTTTTTCATTTGATCTAAGTTCGGGATGCCTCCGGATCCCATATTTTATATATTTTAATTTAATCCTATAGAATAGAGAAATAATCAGAATAGAGAAAGAATCTTTAGAATAGAGAAATAATCTATAGAGAAATTCTCTTTTTTATGTCCTTTGGGACGTGACTTATTTTTTTCAATTATACGGCAAAAAAGAAACAAAATCAACTGGGTAAACACTCCACTTGGACGCAATACCCCTATTCTATTAGGGTTTGCGACAGAACTGCCAAAGCCGCATGGCGCCCCAGGTTTCACATACATAAGAAAGAAAAGAGCTCTTATATATGTGTTCGGAGGAGAAGCCGTATCTTCGACCCAATTTTACAAATAGATATTCGGATCAAGTGCGGGTCTTGAAAGAAATTGATGAGATTTGCTTCCATCGGATCGAGAGACTCCTTTGAAGATGAATAGATGATAATAAAGCCATTGTCGGAACTACTCGGCAAGCCACAAAAAGAGCGATCCACCACTGGTGTATTGCGTCAGTGATGGATTACTTTTTTCCGTCCTCAATCCGAGGAATTTCGGAATCTGAAGGACCGGGAGACCCAATCCTGGGGATTTCGATACTCCTGGAACTGACGCGGAGCCCGTCTGGTCCAAGACGGATTCTAACTGGGGAAGATGCACGGCTTCTTGCTGGGGAAGCTGCACGACTTCTCGCTGGGGAAGCTGCATGGCTTCCTGCTGGGGAAGCATCCTCTAGGGTATTCGTAGCTCGGTTCTTTTCTAGGGTAGCAAGATCATCTTCCAAGGTTTGGAGTGTGTTCTCCAAGCCACGAATCGATCTGTTATACCTATTCCGTAGGGCAATTTCCGCAGCTAATTTTTTCTGCGTTTCCGCTTCTAGTTGTTCGGACGTTTCCCCGAGCTCTTTCCGCGCATAATCGAAGAAGTCATGCAGAGCAGAGGTTCTATCCCAACTCAGAAATTTTTGGGTTTCTTTGTCGGAAATGCGCTGCTTTGTTCTGTCAATCTCCCAGAGAATTCTGGTTCTTCTCTGGTTGGTAGGGTCAAATTCTTCTTCGTCTGAAACCGAAGAAGGATCGATTTCTTCGGAGACCGTTTCCAATGCAGCGTGAGTGACCCCTCCCAATGCAGCCGAAGTGTCCTCTTCGGCTGGTTCCATTTCAGGTTTTTCTTCAGGTTCTGGGAGAGTCTCTTGTTCCTCTGGCCCTTCTAACGGACATGATGTTGCGCTGTCCGGTCGTTTCGGTGACGGAGGATTGCGAAAGAAACCCCTCAGCCCCAGCCCTGACCAAATAGAGAGAAAACTAATGGTGACACCTATCGTTGCAATGACACAAAAGTTCCATATAAAGGTTAACCAATCCTTGCTCGGGTCTTTTTTCATTTTAGTTAAGTTCGGGATGCCTCCGGATCCCATATTTAATGTAGTTTAATTCAATCCTATAGAATAGAGAAATTATGTGTCCTTTGGGACGTGACTTATTTTTTCAATTATACGTCAAAAAAGAAACAAAATCAACTGGGTAAAGACTCAACTTGGACGCAATACCCCTATTCTATTAGGGTTTGCGACAGAACTGCCAAAGCCGCATGGCGCCCCAGGCAAATGTAAAACAGGCCAAAATAAGTTGGGTTACCTCGAAACCGAGAAAAAGGATTTCTATCCATCTATCCCATCGATTGGGTCTGGTCTTCTTGTTACTCATTGTGCTCCCTCATTTCTTTTTCGTTTCTACAGATTACAGATAGGCATTTGACAAAAAGAATGTCAGTTTCATTTGGTCTACAATACACACTACTGTTGATGAAATTAATCATCAATCCAATTTGAAATTGGATTCGTCTATGCATAGTAGACGCATAGTTCTCCACCCACAAAACCCATATCTACCAGGTTTCACATACATAAGAAAGAAAAGAGCTCTTATGTATGTGTTCGGAGGAGAAGCCGTATCTTCGACCCAATTTTACAAATAGATATTCTGATCGTCCGACTACACATTAAACGTAGAGTCGCTAGTCGAAACAAATTGAACATGCAAATCAATCACCTCCTATAGAATCTATAGAATAGAATATAGAATAAGACAGTCCTGAGAATTTCCTCTAAATACTTCCGTTTCCTCAATCGCATAATATTTCTATTATATATAGAATATTGTTGGTTGGGTTTGTGCGGGCATTCACTATTGAGGGTTCAACTAGTATACCCAGGTGAATTCCACAATTTCAAAATTAGAGAGAGACCTCTTTACGTTTCGGATCATGGATAAATAGATTTTTTTTATCCATGATAGAATCATATCACGCAAATCTACTATTGTCAATATGAAAATAGGAAGGTTACAACACAACCACCAAAAAGGAATCAAACCATAATCCTCACAGAGGTAGCACAACCTCCCTTTCCTTGTATAGATCTAAAATATATCATTAGAGTAGGCCTGGCGGATCCTGCCACGCAGGCCGGAAATCTTGTTCTTCGCCCGGCGCAATCAGTCGACCGGAAGGCGGGGCCGTCCGGTCCTCTTGGAGCCGCAGGTTGATTGAATTTAAGTTAACTCCCCGCAGTTGACTGTTCCTGTGGATGTGGAGGGACGCATTCCGAAGAGGGCCCTTGTTTTGGGCCTCTACTAATCGGGACTTCCTTTCGTCTAACATGGAAAGTTCCGCCGTTAACACGCAACAAGATTCATATAATCTCCTTGCGACACCCTTTTCCAGTCGTAGGAATGAATTGAGGGGCTCTAGATCGTAGGAATCCCCCCTCTCGACCTCATCGCGAAGTTGTCCTCGTACCAGATCATCGCCAGATTGTAACCGGCGAAGCGCCTCCATTAAAAGTAACCAGTGTTTTGCTGACTGGAACCTTTTTCTTTGAATTTGAAAATCGATTCGCTGAATTTCTTCAGTAATATCAAACTTTTGAACCCAACGATCTACATAAGTATAAGGAGGGTTCCAAGAAGCTCTAGGGATTTTTACACACCGACACCACACGATCAAGAAACTTCCCCCCACAGCCCAAAGAATTTGTCCTGATCCTATCAGAAACTGATACAAGCATTTTTGCAAATTAGACCTCGCGGATGCAAAGACGCCGGACACTTTACTAACGACTTTGACTAACCAATGATGCCACATGGGCGGTACCTCCTTCAGGCATAAGCGTCTACGGTTCATTCTAACTCGACTTAGAATTTTTTTAGAACCGGATGAGTGTCAATATGGCACTCTAAAGACCACAATGGAATCAACTAATAAGACTCAGCGAGGGTAAGACAGATTACTCTTCCCTTTCATAGATCAACTCCGTTTTGAATCCCTTCTTGAAGCTTCCCTTTTGCACTTTCCAAAAGGGAAATCGTGAAGTATAAGCGCGGAATCACTAATGATTGCTCGGCTTCGGTCAGCCGTGTCGTTCGAAAAGTACCCACTCACTTGTTGTCGTGTTCTTTCCTTCAAAGCTCTTGCATTTCCGAAGCCGGAGGAATCGGATTTGCTGAAGGCTCCGGAGGCTTCTGTTTCGGGGAAAAAAACCAACGCCCAAAAACCCAAATAAGAGCATTGAAGGACCCCAAATATCGACAACGCCGTGTTGTCAGCTTGAGCTTAGGAAATCAACAATCGTAACCAAAAGAGAACCTTGGTGAAAATACCATAGATTCCCAAGGAGTCTTGTACAAGTACACCTACCCATCGTCTCACTAAAGGGAGAGTCGCTAGTCGAAAAAACAAATTGAACATGAAAATCAATCACTTCCTGTGGTTCTTTTTTTACTTTGGAAACCTTTTTACTTTTAGTAAAAAAATAGATAGAATCTATAGAATAGAATATCCAAGAAGACAGTCCTGACAATTCGAATTCCCCATAGATATTCTATATATCGAACCCAGATATTTGGTGTCATTTTCACGGGCGACCGTACCGATGTCATTTTTGTAATGCTGGCGCCATCAACAATATACTTGAAAATTCGGTTCAGAACAATTCCCGAGATGGATTTCATACTATCTCCAAATTCTCATCTTTCAATTCGAAGCGCAGTAACAGTTATTGAAGTGATAGGGATCGTAGAATTTCCTCGAAGCCTAGGCAGCTTACTGCACTCAATCAGAATTAGTGAATTATCCCGAATACACTAATCCAAAAGGTCTTCTTTTGATTGGGTCGAGTTATTGATGGATCCTATGACCCATATCAGAATCAAGTACGAGAATTCTTTTTCCTTGTTCTATGAATCGAAATTCTTGTAAGACTTAATGGAATGATTGAAAATAGAAAATGTGATTTGAGTTCTTTCCTATTTTGATTTTTTTATTTGATTGTTCCTTCCGAAAGAGATAAGAGCTGGTGAATCGGAAACAATTCAATTACTAAGACTAGAAAAAACTTTGATTTTCTTATGGAACATACCTATCAATATGCATGGATCATACCTTTCCTTCCGCTTCCGGTTCCTCTAGCAATAGGAGTGGGACTTCTTCTTGTTCCAACGACAACAAAAAATCTGCGTCGCATGTGGGCTTTTCCTAGTGTTTTATTACTAAGTAT